CGTTCTCCACTCGTACAATCGATTTCGCGATTGTTGTTCTCTTCTCTTACGAGATTTCTACTTAGCTTGAAAAGAAACAAAAAGCCGATAAGAGCTCAATAGTTTCTTTCTCTTCTCTACCACCTTTCTCGAACTGAGCTATTTCGAGCATTTCATAAATAGAGCTCGAACAATTCATTCATGCATGAAGGCAACTCAAAGTAAGAATAGGTACGCTACGACTACTACCAATCGACAGCAGAGGCGTAGAACCTTCGCTTCGTCATTATATGATTGATTTGATAAAAGAAATGTCATGCAAAAACAGATAAGATGAAAGGCACCTTTGATAAAGTACTAGACTATACTAGAGTATGAATCTAGTTTCAATGACAGGGCCTCTATAGTAAGAGTTTAAAGAATATTGTTATGTCTTTAGGTATATCCGGTGAACCATTGCGAGAAGCAAGGGCGCAATCCTCACCCGGGGGCAGAGGTGACTAGGAATCAATCGGAAAGCGGCTATCAGCTATGACGAAACCAGTGGCTACCTTGAGTACCCCGAAAGATACGAGCAAACCAATTGGAATGTGCTAACCACCTGCATAATCGCGGTTATACCTGGAGAGTCAGTTGCCTACCCAGAGTCCATGCGAAGTCGAATACGGTCCAATCTACCTATGCCTCTACCTTTGGTGGATCGAGTTCCTTACCATCGGTTTAGAGCAGTCGGAAGTATGGTGCCTCTTCGAGCCTTCTCATAACCAGCGAATCATCTTATATGCCTACCAAGCGAGGAACTACTAATGTTTCGAGCAAAATGTGCAAGGTTAGTGTCAGCATATAGAATCATCTAGGGGTCCCAATTGTTTCACCTCACAGCGCAGTTGGTTGCCGAGCTAGGCCTTTCCACCTGGTGGGAGAACGTAGTAGCTTACGGTCAGTTTGACTGAGTTAGACTCAGACGGACACGTAAGAAGACAAGTATTCACTGTAACTCGATAGTCCCTTAAAGTATTCACTTTTCCAGGAGCCGACTTACCAGTTAGTACTGGCACTTTTACAGGAACAGTACCAGAGACTCATATCGTAAGAAGACATTTTCAATTAGACACTACTAGTCGAGGACACGCGACAAGTTACGTTCTCATTTCGCAGAGGTTCTTATCGCGATCTTTCTATTCTATTCTTTATGGACCTGAGCTCACTTAATTGCTTTTTGAACTTCCTCTTCCCTCTAGACCTTAACGGCTGATCGGTAGATCTCCTAGCTTGCTAACTTCCCTTCTTAGGCCAGGGGTTCCTCTCATTGATCTCTTCGCCTCTTCCTAGTCGCTATCTTACGAGATGTCTTCAGTGGGTTCCTCGTCTTAAATCCTATTCCTTCTCAGTCCGAGTAGTTCCCTACCTCTTACCCTTCATTAGTAAAGTTTCAAGAAAGCTCCGTGCTTTTCCTTTTGAACTCCGATTAATCCCTTCCCTTCCAAGGTCTCAACGAGCCTCCTCGTTGCTGTAAATAAGAGCATCTCACTCATCCTTCAATAAGAAATTTCCAAGATCGATTGCAATATCAGTATCATACAAATAGAAATAGAAGCGAAAGGAAGATGGCTTACTTATCTTATAGTTTAGGGGCAACCTAAGAGCTTACTTAAGAATATGAGCATAGGAATGAGACAAGGAAGAATCAAGATTCGCAACTACCACCTAGGCTTGATCGGCTTGCTGGATTTACCTCACCAGCTGCCTTCCCTTGCTTTGCTCGAGTCCACTATACCTTACTAATAAGAAGAAAGGAGCAAGCAAACTCCAAATTAATATGAATACGAACCTGGTTCAACAAGCCGAAAGTCATAGGAACTTAGAGATTCGGTTTCTTATGTAACTCGCTTTCTAGAAACAAGTCTTGGATGCCACAACTCCACATCCAGTCAGTAAGTCTGTAAGTAAGGTAACTTAAGAAAAGCGAGCCAGATAAGATTGTTAAGAATCAAAGCGAGTCCAGCAGATGATTCAGATTTCCCTATTATCATAGTAGGAGAGGAGCATGGCCAACCAATCACATCTGTAGCTCGAGAAACATCTCTTGCTTTCGCTCTGCTTTTCTTATTTAGTTTTAGTAAAGCTGGCCTATAATAAGTCCTTCTTTGCCACTTTCAAATCAATAATAACGATGTCAGAGATATTCCAAGAGGAGGACTCGGGTTCCGGTAAACTCTTAGACCTAATGCTAGCTTTCTGTCGAGTCTGTCCAGGGAAATGGTCGGCCATGGACCGGCTGTGCTTCTTCTATACAATAGACCTGCTCCTCTTTCCGAGTTTTAATAATAAGATAAGGTAAAGCACCGAAGCATTTTCATTACTTCCCACGGTCTATAACCATACCACATGAAACGATTAGCATCGCCGTCTACTGAATCGAATAATAAGGTATCAATGAAACGAAAAGTTTATGTTCTTCAAGCGCAAAGTGATTCAAAAACAATTTCATTGCGTGGAGCCTGCCTATCTTCCAACTAGCGCTATCTTTGTATGTACGCTTCGGTCCCTTCCCGTCGATCGAGCTTTGAAGCTAGGCCCTCTTCTCTCTACTACGGGCGGAACCTTTTGAATCTTGTTGATCAGAGCATGAAAATATATGGATTGGGGAAAACGATAAGGAGAAAGATCCGTCTGACTTTCCAACAGCTACTCTCTAGTTATGTTTTGGTCTCCCGTGACGTGATACCAATCGGCCCAACACAACAAGAAGAACATTCGATTCCGGGAAAGACAAGATAGGTAAGCCTTCTTTCTCTGCGATCACTTCCGTACCATGTCCAGTGTTGAATTTCATTACCTTAGCCGGCCTCTTGCTTTAGCATGATTTCGGGATGCCTATTTGATTCAATTCCAAACATGGTTTTAACTGCCCTTCCAACTCATTAGAGTCAGATTTCTTGACTCTTCTTACTTCTTATCGCCTCTTGACAGACCGTCCCTCAATGTTCGCCTTCTGTATGGACTCGTCATCTGATCCTGCAGATTGAAAGAGTAATCCGAAGAGCAGGACGCTAGTAGTCTTCCAGTAAACTTTACGGAAAGAAGTTAGAACGCAACAAGTGAGAGAATTTCTTTCAAAGCCTGCATTCGCTCTGCCATTGATTCGACTAGATTCAATATGCCTAGGACACGGTTTTCCTGCACGCTGAGTGTGTAAGGCCCCGCAGGGAACGCCCTTTACCTTTAGGTCAGAATGCCGCTATCATCTATCATGTGCGGATAAGCCTTCCGATTAGCTGACTGAGGCCATCCCCGGCTTATAGCTGGTAGAACGTCAGGTAAACTGCAATCTATGGCAGTTTCTTAAAGCATTTCTTGGTTTACTTAGCTGCTCCTCAACGAAGGTAGGTCGACTAAGCCTTAAGCCACTAAGGAAGAGTTTTGAATCAATATCTGCTATCTGCCCATAAGCATGTCTGAATAAGCCTGCTTAGCCCACCCCGACCGTACTATAGGATACTATTCAAAAACCAAGCTATCTATACCTGTAAGCCCACGGTTTCATTCCAATGCTTTGATTAGTTACGAAGACGTGAACCTTTACCTTTGTACTTTGCAAGAGCAAGAGTCATTTCATCGGTGGAAGGGAAGACGGGAGAAGGTTTTACGACTGAAGCCCGACCTCTATGATCTGAAATGAGTGCGGAAATGTCCCTTTAAGAAAAGGATCTTTACAGAAAAAGAGCTCAGAGGTTTAGTCAGCTATTGTCCTATTTTCTTTTTTCTTCTCGATGAGAGGCTTCCCTTTCGCTTCGCTCTTCTCTTATGTTCGCCGCGTACTATTTATTTTATTAAACAGCTTGTTCGCTTCGTTAACAAGGCAATGGGACTTCGTTCAGTAGTACAGCTATAGTTGACTTTTCTTTAACTGCTACTACAAGAATAAGAGTAGAAGCTTCTCTCTTTCCATCCGATGCTGTAGGTTTTCTTGCTTCAACTCCCGTAAATGAATCAGGTCCTCCAAGAGCTGTGAATTCTCTCTTTGAGGTTCCTTCTTTTGTTTTGAGGAATCTGATAGAACAACCAATTCTTTAGTGTCGAAAGACCCCGGATCAATGGTTGAAAGTCGCCTTTTTCTATAGTCTTCCAGAGGCCTCATGTAATAGAATCTAACTGAAGGTTCCGAAGGAAGGAGGCGACGTAAGGTGATTAGATTGCCAGCTGACCGGCCGATAACGGAAGGCTCTATAGTAGAGTCAAATGAAAGGGAAAGTTATTAATCAACTGTTCCAGTAAATTCAATAGCCGTAATAGGAAATAGAGAAGAGTTAGTGGCATAAGCCGTAGATGAGTTACTTCCTTTCCTGATTAGGACTTAAATAGACAGTCAATTCTACCTTTCCTTCTTTCTTTCTAGTCATAGGGGATGAGATTGGAGGCATTAAGATTCAACAACAGTCTCGCAATCAGGTAATAGAACTCTCGGGCTACTTCGCAACGAAACCAGTGGTAATCATAATGCTTCATAGAAGGAAAAGGGTTCACTACTAGGAGTATCGGAAATGATATAGGAACTCGTCTTCTAGCCACATCGGCTGTTGAGGAAGTTACTGACGTAATGAACTACGCCCTTTCCCTTATTCTATTCAGGCACTAGCGCTTGTTTTCTCTATAAAGAATGCTTCACCTTCCCTATCGGTGAGGGAATCGGAAAAGGGCTCATAAACCGGGCTATAGGGCTTTTGGGCACACACGGAAAAGGGGAAGGTGGAACGCTTTCGATATGGCCTCGTCACCTGAAACTGGAGTGGGATCTTACCTAATTCATTTACTTGACTTTCTTCTCATCTTTATGAGTCGCTTCTTAGTATGATAAAAGCGATGGAGGGAAAGATCTCACTGGTTCACCTGCAGCTGCTCCTGGAAGAGCTATGACTTCCTTTACTGGGCTTGTTGAGGAGGAGACTGATACTGGTAATGGTTAAGTTCAAGGTCTTCTTGTTGTTGAGCTTCTTGTTTGATACTATTCCTTTTCTGTTTCCGAGTTCGATCCAGGTACTTCAGAGGCATCATTGCCAGTACCTCTTCTTATAAATTCTCTTCCCTCATTCACATGACGCTTACCCGCGGCCTTGTCCTCCTGGTAGCTATCGTTGTTGTAACGATTGCTGCGTGCAGTAACCTCCTGTCCTGTTCTGGGTTTGTCATTAGGCGCTATGTTAATAGCCCTGTAGTTTTCAAAATTTCTTCTGCTCCTCTCCTACTGCATCAACTCTGCCTTCATTGCCATATTCTTTGCTTCAGACAAAGTACGCAGGACCTGAACCCCACTTTGCTATCTCGTTTACTCTTTCTTTTTCTTTATTTACGTGAAAAGAAAAACGACTGTTCTCAATCGCACTCCTATCTCTTCTGTCTACTCAAGTGGAATGGCATGAAGACGAACTAAGGGGAATTTACTTTTCACCCACGTCACACTAGCTATATTTTATTTGTGTGCTCTTTAATAGAATCTAATAAGAAAGTTTCGAAATCCGGATTCAATCCTCCCTAGTGGGCACCTTTTTTTTCCATTGCTGCGCATGTGCAGGCGGGCCTCCTGTTATCTTTCATTCGGTGGGGCAGCAGCCTTGAAATGTTGTGATTTTATATTATCGTAGAATAGGCTGTTCTTGCTCCTCTAATAGAAGGGGGGAACCACCAGTCAGAGAGCTAGCTCCGTACTTCATCATCTTTCAATTCAGTTGCTGTAGCGCTATTCTCCTCAAATCAATTCCTTCACCCGACCTTTTCTTTTGTTTTGGGATGTGAATGCTATCAGCGTGCTATGGGGGATTCTTTAGGCAGTGCAAAGGATAAAGAATCGGTATATTCAGGTTCGGTCTTTTACCCTTTCTCTCTTGTCTTCATTCCCGATGATACTCTACCCCGCCCCGATCCTATGGGCAAGCGATGGAACTCACACGACCCGGAAATCGTAGACAGATTGACCAGTTGACTAGGTAAGGGATTACTTGCTTGTTTCTGTGCTGCGCTTTACTTTGGTTTTGACCAAGACTTCAACTAACTTTCTTGCTTTCTCTCTGCTTTTCTTATTTAGTTTTAGTAAAGTCCGATACTTGCTTGACTAGTAAAATAAGCCTACCTAGTGGATGAAACGGATGTGAATTCTTCCTTCTAAGCTCGTTTCCAAACGTATGAAAAAACATGTCCATGAGTTAGGCCGGGTATCCATCAAACCAAGCAACAGAGTCTGGTGTATAGATTGATTATTGAATGACAGGAACTACTACTACTGCTTAGCTTGCCACTTATTACTTTACTTATACAGGTGCAGGTACTTATCACTCTTACTCCAAGCCTGGTCTTTTTTGCCCAAGGACGCCTATACTGATCATGCCTAGTAAACTATGCCCGAGGCCAGCTTATTCAACCTCTTAGTCAGCTTGTATTGAGCGAGCCAGGTCGGAATTCCCAAGAATAGTCTTAACTTGACCTTGTTTTGTTGAGGAAATAACCTTCAAATAAAGCAAGGAAGCTATGATCCGTTCCTGATACCCTGCCAGGGCATCACTCACTCCATTCTTTCTGTTCTTGAGGTGCCGGTAGTAGTTTCTGGTGCCGGATGCAGAAGCGATCTTGAGCATGCCCCGACCCCGTCGACAACATAGTTATATTTGGGCTTGGGCCTATTAAGCAGTGAATGAAAACTTGCAGGTCAGCCTACCGGAAACTGTCGGAGCAACAGAATTCTGATGATCATCTAGCAAGTAATGCTGATGGTAAAGAGGCTTCCTGGAAAGCATTATGGCGCCTACAGGTAATGCCAAAAATCCGTATCTTTTGGTGGAGGGTTATGAAAAATTTGCTACCGAGCTGCGGGGAGATGAGAAGACGTCACATGAAGGAGACTAGTAATTGCCCGTTGTGCGGTCATGAGATGGAGACCCTGTTCCATGCTCTGGTGGAATGTGACCATGCAAGAATGTTTTGGAGTATGGCAAAGGATCACTTTGGCCTGAAAGTGCCGAATTTACACCCTGCAACATGGACGGAAGATATCCTTGATCACAAGGTGGTCAGCAAGAGGGATGCTGCAGTGGCGATTTCAATTATGTGGACTTTGTTGCCTTGAAGGAAGGATACGAACAGGGGGGAGAGTAGGAATAGCTATCACCATGGGGAAGTTCAGTATCAACCACAGAAATCTGTCGAACTGGTCGAGGAGCTGTTGAAGGCATTGGAAGTACCTGCATTGTCAAATGTGGTGGTACCGACAGAAGTACCGAGATGGAAACCGTCAGAGGCCGGTTGGATTAAAGTAAATACTGATGGTGCAGTCGACTTTGTGAATGGGAGGGCTGGCGCTGGAATGATTGTTAGAGATGATCAAGGCCAGTTCATTCGAGCCAAGTGCAAGCAGTATGCTAATATTCAGGATCCATTCGTCATAGAGCTACTGGCCTGCTGGGAGGCGATTGAATGGGCACATCAAGCGGGGATGCAGAAGGTGTGTGTGGAGACTGACTGCCAGACAGTGGTTTCAGCATGGCAGGAGGAGAAGGAACAGCGGTCAGCTGTGTTCCAGATTGTGCAAGAAATGAAGCAGTTATGCAGATTCTTACTGAAGATAGGTAGTTCCAGGGTTTTGAATTTCTTTTTGTTCGCAGAGAAGCAAACAGAGCGGCACATGTGTGTGCACGCCATGCTCTTAGCTCTAGTATCACTGAACTTTGCTTCGATGTAAGCTTGTCAGGTATACTACGAAGAATGGCATGGATTCTTCTTTGATTGAAGCTGAGCAGGCAGAACTTGTTTCGTCTATTCAATAAAGAGTAGTCGAGTTAAAAAACAAAAATGACTCAAACGTTGCTCGGCAATTAGTGGCTTCGTGGCCACAGATCCATCATGGAAAGAAGGAAACTTTCATCCGGCGTACCTCGTGTGACTTCTAGCTGTGCCTACCGAGTCAAAGAACCTGCTTCAACGAATAATAGAAGGTATCAGAAACCCCATTAACCCTTAGCTGATCCTGAAGCCCCTTTCTTAAACTAAAGAAATCTTGCTCCTAGGTACAAATCTATGGTGTAGCACCGCCCTTACTTGAAAGGCATATATGGGACGAGCGCCTACATCGATCTGTCTCCCGACAGGTTTCTTTTCAATCAACACACTTTTCATTCACTCGCTCTAAGCACGGGAATAGAATAAAGGTATGGGTCCCCTTCTCAGAACAGCAGCAAGTCAACACCAGGTCAAATTCTCCAATTACGGTAATATACCATAAACAATCATCCTTTAGGAGCTAGATTATCCCTCTAGGGGGGCTAGTATAGTTGGCCATAAGGTTCTTAGCAAAGGGCTTCCATACTCATGTAAGAATCTTTCTTGTATTTGTTGTTGGGGTGGGCTGCACCATCTGGTGGTCTCACGTTCCTCCCCTGCTCCCAAAGCATATCATATAAAGGCTCTAAGCTCAACAATATACTTAATAGCTATGATGGTGGTGCCAGCGGCTAGGCTAATCTTACTTCCTATTCGATTGCTTTAATAAAAGCCCCCTCCCTAGCTACTAGAATTATAGGCTAAGGCTAAATCACAATCGGCCAATATTGAATAGACCCTTGCTACAGATAAGAAGAGCACATACCGATTCAAAAGAAATGGAGTGTATGTACTTTTCCCTTTAGGGATAAGCTTCTCTGGTTAGACTGGTTTACACGACGAGTTGCTTTCCGCTTTCAGAAAAAAAAAAATAGCGCAGTGTAGCAAGTTGCACAATGAAATGGAGAAGTTGTAGCCTCCAGCATTGGTTTTCCAAGCCCAACACCGGGAGTCAGAAAGGGAGGCCGATACCTAAAGCTGTTCGATCTACCGCTCGCCCTAACGGTATCTGGATCAGCTGTATCTGTCGTAAAAGGTAGTCAATCAAAGGGTAGTACGTACTGGCATAAGTAGCCACCGCTCCGTGGGGTTTATTGGCATCATTAAGTAGATAGTCGTTCTTATCTAAAGGGGTCCCATGTTGGGTATTACCATGGATAGTAAGGATGTTGAATTTGGTGATTTCAGCTTATCTCCCTATATGAAGAATTTCAACCGACAATCATGCACACATACAGGGAAGCTAACACATTTGCTGATTCTCTAGCTAATGTAGGAGTGGAGTCTTTTCTCTCTTAAAAAGGGGGTAATTTTATTTAACAGAGGCCGAACTACCTAGTGCAGCAAGAGGATGCCTTAAGCTTGCTTAACTGATTGGGCTGGGCTTTCCAACTATCAGACAGCTACATATTTAGATCTGGTGTCATTTTTTTCATTTTCTAGCATACTTTGTACTGGGAGGTCTTGCTGAACAAAACTCTACATTTACTTAATTTTCTATAGTAATAATAAAATGCTAAAGGGTATGGGCGCTTGAAATGATAGTACAGCTTTTGCTGTATTAGTAGCTGTAGAGGAATAAGAATAGAACTGTATAAAGGAATAACTCTCTCCCTCCAGGAACGATATAGTTTAACTAGTCCTGCTGCGGCTCATATGGATATGGAAGAGTGCAAAGGGTTCCAAACCTCGACTCGTACGTATGCATTATTGAAACAGTTGCTAATCGTCTCTCCAGTGCTGCTATCGCCTATGCTGTTTCTCTAAAAAAAGTCTTTTGTGGGCCATTGAATCTCTCAATAAATAAGGTAGTAGGCTATCCCGATAAGAAAGGAAGGAGGTAAAGTACCCTATTGATGAATGAAAGAAAGCTCCTTCTTTCTTCTATTTCTATTAAGTGGAGAATATCTAGTCTTAGACTTAAGGTTAGCCCCACACATTCTTCCTTGCTAGCTTTATATTGACCATCCTTTTAATTAAGGACAAGGACGGAAAGCTCCTAGGAATCTCCGGAAGCAGTTAACCTCATAAGCTGGCCTAGGCCCAACATCGGTAATAGACGAAACGACTTCTTAATCGGAATCCCCGAATGCCTGCCCGGAAGAGCTACTGAGTTACTGACTTCCTGGTTAGGCTTAGGCTAGGGTAGCTTGATGTTAGGCTCGTTGAGACCTTGGATTGCATGGTTCTTTCTTTCCTGCTGGTAACCGGCCATGAGGTAAGGGATCTACTTTTGAGTGAGCTATGAAGCTAGACCGGAAGCTACCCTTTCTTTCTTGCCTGAGTTGAATAAGGTACCAAAGGAAGGAGTAGCTAGTTGTTTGAGTTAGATAGACACCGGCACCAGAATAGGACTAGCACGGTAAGTAACCCTCCTAAGGGAAGCAGCTACAATGTCCAGCTTTTGGAATAGGAATAGGCAAGCTCACCAGAAGAGAAGACGCCCGCCTCCGTACTAGCAGTAAGTGAGTTACCGAGTTCTGAGTTGTGAGCTAATGAATGACTGAGCTACTTTATCAGCAGGATAGTAAGCCCGGTCAATAGAATACCTATATGTCCTAAGGGTTGTTGATAGGGATGTTCTCCTTGGGTATGGATCCCGATCGAAGGCCTCGAAGGGCAAGCTGAAAAAGCTACGATTCCGCTTGAACGGTCCAGTCCTATTGTCCTTGTTCTGTGCGCCTGTGCCGGAAGTCTTTGACTGTTATGTTAATTCCTTCTTTCCTTTGCTTTGAAGGAACTGTTCTAGTGTTGAAAGCCAAAGGAGAAAGAGAAAATAGAGCTAGTTGTGAACCAGGAAAGTGATAAGACAGTTCGAGGGAGTAGTGAATCGGCCATTCCCACAAGGAAGAAAGTATAGTAAGTAAGTAGCTCACCCTAGGCCGGTTTCGGTCCAATCCAATAATCTAAGTAGCGAACCAGAATAAATTCCTGTAGTTGAATAGGCCTCGTTCGATAAGTTCAATCCTTTCAATATGTTATCTTTGGCTTAGTCTCGCGAAGTAGGGGATTCCCCCCGGCCCGGCAGGATAGATACGATAGGCACGAAATGACGATCAAATCCGTTAATTAAAGGAAGCCTAATCAAAGCAGGCAAACAAAAGACTTGCTTTGTCTCGGATAATGGAGAAGGGTTGATGATGGACCGGATCTCGAAAGGCGAGAGGCTTTCATAAAGATGTATTAGAAACGGAGGGTCGAGAGAGGCTTATTGCACGATCCACCCAACCGCTAATAAATGCTGCATAAGAGAGTGGGAGGCCGGATGATGAGGAAGAATTGAGGGAATATTAGTAATAGGAGAGCTCGTAGAAGGATGCTCTGGAAGTTGACATGACGGACCAGCTTCACCTTCTTCAAGAAGCCTAGGGCAGCTTCACCCCTATCAAGCTCACATGGCAGGCTTGGGAGAGGAAGATCTCTGGGAATGTATTCCTTAATAGAATAGCCGCATCACCTGAGTAACCTCTACTTAGTAGATAACCCTTTTCTTTTTCATTGAGAATTGATGATATTCCAAAAAATTTCTTTTAATAATCCGATAGGATTACTGTAGTGAATGTGTTCTAAATCCACCAGTGCTAAACTGGTGCCCGTTTTGTCGATTAATTGAACTCAGATCGATTGCTCGGCGGTGTAAGCTAAGCGTTGTAAGCGGCGTAGGCGTAAAGGGATATCGTGAATGAAACCCCAATAAACCCTGCTCGGTATCGCCCGCTCGTATCGTCCTGTTAGGATAAGGCTTGAAAGTCCTGCCTGGATTTCTCGCAAGCCTGTCTGTAAATCGACTACTCGCAATCGCCTCATCTCTAAAAGCCCGAACCGAAGAGTCCTCGCCGTTCCCGCTAGTATTCATCGCGTTGGTTGAAGGCAAACCCCCTCTCCATATGCCAATACGAATGGCGTCGATGGTTGGACTTATAGAGAAGGCGCTGAAAGCCCTTATTGCAAGGATTCGGCACCTCTACTTGATGCTTAACGCCCGCGCTTCGGTAATGCAGATTGCAGTTACCTTTATTTAACCATGTCCGAAAATAGATCAAACCCGGGAACACTAATTCAAAAACAAAGCGATAGCAATGTTTATAGAAAAAGCAAAACAACACTCAAGAGAAACTCCACCTAGAACGTACCAGTCAGCACTTCGTTATTGTCGACCGCGCGGATCATCATAAGCAACAAAGTAGCAAATACGCGCTTAAAGCATTTCCAACTAGAATTGATCACATAAAGAGGATTTTCGACAGGCTCCACAAGAACATTCGTTCCTAGGTGCATGACTTGGAGGGGAGCTCCTTCTTGCTAAGAGTGCCAGTGGATTCTCCTCCTATTTCTCGACTCTTTATTAAATTAAGGAGTTCTTTTATTAGCTTAGGGCCGCTCGCTTCTGATAAAAGATCGGCTATTCCCCTAAGAAAGCAAAGGGGTATTCTTCCTTCATAGATTCCCGATGCCGAGCTACTGGCTACTAATAATAAGAAGAAGGCTTTCCAAGACCAAGTTTCTAGAATGATCCCTTGCTTCCTTTTCTGATTTCAAGTAGCAAGACAGTGTATTCTTTAGGTTGGAGTAAGATCAATGGAGCCGAAAGTAAAGCATCGGTAGTGAGGCTTTCCTCCATGAGGAATTAATCCTTTGGTCGTCAATGGGAACTTTAAGACGAGAGCCCATTCAATAATGTCCAAACTTCCGGCTGAATTGTTGCTTTCTAGTGGCCGACCATCCTTTCCAGACCTTCTCTAGAGCTCTTCAATCCTTCCTCCTAAGATCCAGGCTAACTTTTTCAAGCAATGGAATGACTGGTAGGCGTCTATAGGTGCTGAGGTTAAGCAAGAATAAGGGATGAGCCTTTGTGGGATTGATGATTCCCTTGCAGAAGCACCTTTACTCCTATGAGAGTGATGGTTCCCCTTTCTTTCTTGTACCGAGGTTAAGGGTTCGGTAGAGTCACTTCCACCCCGGAACTAGTCCCGATGGAAGACCAGAAGACTTTGACGAACCTTGAGCTCTAAAGCTCGGAAACAGCTCTAACAATTCATGGAGACTTCCAACCTAGATGATGCCCTCCTGTCTACAAAAGGCTTTGAGCCACTCTCAGGTTAAAAGGATATTACACCTCTTCCCCAGGAACTCTCTCTGATTCACCCGGAAAACACATAGTAGATGCTGAGGGAGCTAAAGACAGAGCAAATAGGTGGTCATTCATCTTGTTTTCTCTATAAAGAATGCTTCACCTTCACTTGCCATATCCCACGCTCGTAGCAAAGACGTGAACAACAAAGGTCTATGCGAATCGGATATGATTGAATAACCGAACAGTTAGGCTACGTAACTTTACCTTTACTTATTGTTGAGAGAATGCTCCTCTTCCCCTTCGATACGTTCGTGCATTTGCCTGCTACTGCAGCAGCTAGAGAGAATGGCCTAACACAAAAAGAAAGTAGTAAAGTAAAGTAGTACGGATTCGTCCTTATTTAGTTTTAGTAAAGGCAGAGCATTAGGAAGATTCTTTTTTTTGGAATAAAGACTAAAGAAGAATGCGGTGCATACCTTTAGAGCTAACGATTTAATAAAGGCTAAGGCGCTATGAGTTTTGCCCATTCCCGATACGTCTTATCTACTTGATTCTTTCTTTTCCTCTTTCTCATTAGCCTCTTCACATCCATCCTAGATATTCTCTTTCTTCTATTTCTATTAAGTAAGGTTCAACCTTTTTTCAAGGCTTGACTTGGATAGAGCGGAAGCATAAGTAAGCGGCGTGGAAAGGACGGACTGCTCCTCAGGTGTGTGAGTGAGGAAGAAGCCGAAAAAATGCTCTTTCAAGTCCATGATTTAGTATAGTATGTGGATCATATCAAGCAGGGCATAAAATGAGTTGGCTGATCAGAGGGCAAGGTTGGTTGGTAGCGGGGATTTCCTCGGGCTTGCATTCATTAAGCTTTCTCGCCAGAAAGAAACTTCGGACCCTTAACCTCTCTTATCGCAGACAGCTTTGTAGTTTGATTCCTCCCCCCGAGAGCTACGAGGGCCGCCAGAGCTCTCATCTTCACCACCGGGATACAACAACATTCCTTGCACTTGAATCCTGGGTGCATATAATGTATGCTTATGGATTTAGATCTCCGGATCTCGAACCCGGACCCCTTGTGGTCTATGTTCATAAGTTTACGAAGGGTCAACCTCTAGGTTACTACTCGTCGTGGCCGTTGTTCACATTGACACATCGTATGCTTGTGTGGCTCGCCGCGAAAAGGCTGACGCCCGCTTTTGCGTTTGAAAAGTATGAATGATCTTGTTATCGCTGATCCGCTTACTTGGGAATAGAGAGGCCGATGCCTATCTCAGTATCATGACTGAGTATGAGGTGACGATCTCATCTGATCTACGACCACCCTCATCTCGGCCAGTGGAGCTTGTGCTTGTGAGTTTGCTAAGCGATTCCTAGTGGAAGGCTGTACTAAGTCAGTCCCATCTCACTTCGCGTCTTAAGGTTTTCCTATGGCTTCGCCCTCTCTATTCCCAAGTAAGGGGTGAGTCTTGATTCGCTTAGACCCTCTTCTCTTGACAGCAGCCATTGGTGCTCTTTCCGGGTATCTAATGACTTGAGCAATGACTGGTCCGTGTGTTGCGACGGGGTGTCGCGGAAGCCACCCGGTGGGGTGGGAGAGCTCTGGTAACTTTGAATCTTGCCACTGTTTAGCTGGGACCAAGAATGCTCAAAAATGCTAAGTCAAATTAGTGACCATGCATCAGTTATTCCAGTCGCTGTGAAAGGTCTCTCCGATCAAGTGGCAGAGAGACTCTCGGTTCTTAGTAGGACTTTGTTAATAAATCATACTTCTAACCACTGATGCTTTGACCAAGGAGACTTGTATTGCAGTGCAGCCTACTTCTGGCGCTCTATCAGCTAGTTAGCTAGCCGCTCTTTTCCTAGTCTTAGCTAGTCTCATTTTCCTTCGGCTTCTGGCTTTCTTCTTTATTCCGTAGGACCGGGGAGTGCCTTGCGTTCTTTGCTTTTGCCCCAGGTGAGGGCTTATTAGTTCATATATTGACTTCGAGGAAGATAATACGACAAACTTTCACGCATTGTTCAGCAAGTTCAGGCACGGTTTGGGTATAGAGAGAGCTTGTCCCCTACTAGTCCGTACTAGCAGGTACGCACTTGGGCTTTCGAAATCCGATCGGTCACTAGAAAGAAGATCGACGCTTCATCTTCATATGGAAACTTCCGGGAAGAATAGTCTATGGGCGGAAGGATAAAATAGCAAAGTAGGACTTTCTTGCAAGGGGTTGCCAAAGAGGGGCACTCTTATACATGGAGAAGCCTTCTGAAAGAAGGTGGGAGAGCAGGATTTGAAGTAGGCAAAGGCAAGACTATATTATATATAAGGTTCCGAAAAGTTGGTCGGTCCTTATCCTTTCTTTCGTTATCGCGTTATCCAAGATGCAGAAAAGAATGGCTTTAGCTGGAATATCTGAATCTAAAGAAGAGTAGCAAACCAATCTCATTCTTTTGAAAAGTTATGATTCACTTACTTCTTTTTTGGATAGTGCCTGCTGTTCTTGGCAAGATAAGAAAACGGGAGAGTTTTAGACATTTTCTTCTTGATGCTTTTCATAGTCTAGTCTCGTATTGAATCTGATTTCGGGTTCTCTAGTGATGCGAGTGAAAGGAGAGGGGGAGAAGGAAAGAACTCGTCTACTAGTAAGTTGGGATATTCCACTTTTGGGAAGGTAGCAGCCTCTAATTAGAAAGAAGTAATGGTAGCAGATCGATGATTTTGCATAGTCGTCAAAACGGGGTGGAAAGGGACTTGCTTCATTTCACAGCTATATAAAACGAAGGGGGAATCTTTTGACTTAAGAAAGGAGTCGGGGGGCTTTTGCCCAGATTAACGAAAGCTAAGAGAAGAGCCCTGGAAACGACTAAAAGACTAGCGGAATTATTCAAAGATTAGGCAATTCCATTTTTTCTTACTTCTAATAATAAGCAGGCCTCCAAGAGCTCCTAGGCTTAGAGGGGATCTTTCCCTTATTCCTACTCAATGTAGGTAACTCTCAGCCTTTCTAGTAGGATTAAACTAAGTAAGTCATAGCTCTATTTAGAAAATAAAGAGTTCTTTTTTGTTAGGGCGACTAAAAGGAGCCTGGCTAGATGTCTGTGGCTTGTAAAGACTTTTCAGGGTCGATAGTTCCTTTACAAGCACGTTGCACAATGCGGGGATATTATACACACGCAAGTAGTGGCTTGGTCTCAAAACAAAATAGGTGACCTAACAGCCGCCGCCCGACTAGGAATGTACTTTTTGAATAAAAGAAGCGATAGTCCTCTGTTGTGAGTCTTCTCCGAGCCGCAGGCTACCAGAAAGGTAAGAGTCAAATATTTTTCATAATAATGATTCCCGACCAAGAACGAGAAGAAGAAGGAGTCAAGCTATAGGATAGTCAATCTAAAGAAAGATTCATTTAGTCTTGGATGTTATCCCACGGGCAACAATATACCACTTTCTGAGCATTAATACGAGGATGGAGAGCAGTTCTCTAGTGGTAAGGTAAGCAGTGCTTGAAGCTAGTGAATAGTTCTCCTCTGATCGAACTAAGAGCTTGGACGGCTTTTACTACGTTGTTCTTGTTTTCTTCAATCACTCTACCTATATTTGCATTCACTTAATGGTCAAACCAGCTACCGAAAGAGAAAGACTCAATCCGTTACCATGACTGATAGGATGATGGCGACTAGCTATAGACTAAGCCTAAGGGTAAGGTAAGAAGGAAAGAATAAGGAAAAAATCTATATCAATTATATAAGATACTTTAGGGGGGCATAAAAACTCAAGTTTAGGGTTTAAATGTGCCCTTCCCATAACATAACAGAATAAGCCTCATAAGCTATAAGCTATTGCGAGATAAAGAAGGAGTGTGCCTATAAGTGCCAAGCTACTGGTAAATCTTATAGCGCACATAGGTCGAGTTTCTATGCTAAGATACAGAGGAAAAGAAAAATGAGTATATATATAGTAATACCGCGAGTAAAAGGACTTCCACGTCTAAAAGGCTCAGGACTAAGCGATCTGTTATTAAAACATTATAAAGTTGATCTTTCCCACCTCTCAAATGGTTTGGTCTTCGAAAAGCTGAAAAGAGCCTTCTTGCTTGTCTAGCTGGTCGTGAAGAGCCTTATCCATACATAAGACTCACACCCGCCTACTCGTACTCTTTGAGTTCCGACTTGCTCTGAACCCGTAACAGCTGGCAGCCCACGACCAGCCCTGTCTCTTTTTAAATGAGATGGGGCTTACCTTGCTAAAGATGTTTTTATCCATTGCGATAAGTTCCTCCAACCCTTCCCTTTTCTAAAATGACTGATTGGTCTGCTCAGCAAAGGTACAAAGTGGACTGCAGTTTGGCTGACCCTCTTCTTCCCTTCTTCCTTCTCTTTCGTGGAAAAAACCAAGGGTCACCTCAACCTACTTTTTTTTCTTATTTTCTTAGTGAACACTTTTCTTAGTGAATTCAGGTAGAATTGCGTATAGAAACAAAACGAACCACTTCTATTCTCGGAGCTGAGGCGCGTAGTGAAGAATTTTTGGTCCCTTTCGTCCAGTGGTTAGGACATCGTCTTTTCATGTCGAAGACACGGGTTCGATTCCCGTAAGGGATAGGTACTCATTCCCGGCCGCTTTCAGTTAGTGTTCATTGCTGAGTGATCGCTCGCTATCTGGCTGGAAAAGGTTATTCTATTAAAGAAAATGTAGCTATTAAGTAGATATTTGTTCCTTAACTTTAAGAAGTAATAAGAATAGGTTCATAAGGAAGAGTTCACTTTAGGTTTTCTTAATAGCAAAGCAGTATTATGAAAGGTTCTCAATAAGTACTTACAGTAAAGTATAAAGAATAGATCTCTCTTGAGATAGTAGCTAATGTAGCTAGGAAAGCTAAGAAGAATTATTACTTCCGAAATTCTCAGTCCAGCCTGTCTTATGCATAGCCTTGCCTTCTTAGCTCGGATAGTCCTCCTGGGATAGTCTACTACTGCATATCTATCTTTATTGATCATTTCGATCCCGAGATGGAGTTTCTATTCTAGGCGATACCTTCTTTTGATGGCTGAAATTAATTGGAGGAAGAATGAGTTTCAACGGGAGAATACTTAAGTCAAAATTACATACAGCGGATTCTAACCTTTCCTTTATCTTTCACTACAGCTTTCTTATCATCTGCTGAAATGGACTCAATATAGATCACTTGTCTTTCAATCATGAATTCAAGCAATCTTCTACCTATTTCAAATTGAGTACCTTTTTTCTGCTTGATATCACCTTCCTTACTACTATCAACTCGACTACTTGTTGCTGTACTACTTTCCATTTTCTTCTTATTGATTCTATTTGCCTGTGTTAGAACAGTTCTATCTAGCAGTCCCAACAATGTAGAGACCCTCACAATCGAGGACTCTTGAATACTGTGGAACGCCACCCCTAGGACATATATAATGATAGCCTCCATCGTATATTCACCAAACTGCGCAATAGTACTATTCTAAATATCTTGAGGAAGAAGCTTATTCTATTAACGATATTAGAATCAGGCTGTTCTTGCTCCTCTAATAGAAGGGGGAAGGGGGAAGCAGGTTTATAATCAAGCAGCAATGGTAAAGGAGGAAACAGCAAATCCTTCTCAGGAAGGAAGTAAGAATAGAATCCTACCGGTTCCTTTACTAGTTCTATTTCAAATGAGAAAAGTCTTTACTTTACTGATTTCCCATAATAATAAATAGAGTCAATAGACTGATTGACTAATTATGTAACATAGGAAAAGAAAGGGGATGGTTACTTTTCCCTCCAATTCCGGTAATCGACGAACCGTGCTGGGAATACTTCAATTAGCACTCGTAAGGCCCCTTTCTTCCTATTAATCTGAGGAGAGATCTTTGAACTCGTTCGAGATAGCCAGATCAGATCGGTAACGAAAAGATGTTCGAGATGCGTTTTCATAGCTATCTTTCGTAGCCAAGCCAGGGATGAGTGACGGTTTCACTTATTTGGGAGTGCAAAAGGGGGCGTAGCGAAGATTCTATTTCTTTTGACTCTTTCGAGAAGGGAAGAAGAAGATCACCAGTTGAGGAGATTGATTTCACTCCGGCATCATCGAACATACTCTCTCCTTCAGCTCATCGCACCGAGCTTCCTTTTCTATGTGTGGAACGGACTATTATCGGATTGGACACGCCTATAGCTAAAAGAACGTACAGTGAGCCGTAGCGGAAGGTAAAGCCTTTTGGGCTAAGGTCGCTTTGAGCATAATTGGATATAGAAAAGGTTCATATTCCTGCCTGGTTATCAAGCACCTTCGGTGAAAGAAAGGTGCCATAAATTCATTAATAGAAGGGAGCTTGGACTGGTTATGTAGGCGCTCGTGACTGCTGACGAGGAAAGACTACTTTAGCTCTAAAGCAGCTCGAAGCGTAGATCTATTCTTCCTATACCTAATTCTCTAGTCATAGATGTATTCTTTCGAATGCGCCAACATTTCTTGAAGCTGAGAAGGCTCAAGTGTTTGAGGAAGTGAGCGAAGTTCCCAATGTTAGAGGAATAATAGCTTTCGCCCTAAGGCTTCATGAGAGCCTGAAAACAGGGGGTTTGGTTCATGACTGATTTTTCCATAGACATAGCGTCGTAATACAATTCTATAGCCTTTCTGCCTTCTTCCTTCGTCAACTGCACTTGAACTGAAAGAGCTGGTATAGCTTCCCTCCAAGTTCTGGTTCCTTCTTCGGATGTGACGGAAGGAGGCTGCTCTTCAAGCACATTAGGAGTACCTTTGTAAACACTCTACTAAGTATGGATTGGGGCCTTACTTACTTATGAAGGGAGCTCGGATTCTTCGTCGAGTGATCCCGCGCTTCATAACCTATTTCATACTATACCGCAGTCTAGACTGAATTTAGGCTTTACTCTTCTTATTCGGCACCTTTCCTTCGCCTGCTTCCTTGCATGGACAGCTACCAAGCCTTACCTCTTGACTTTCCTTCGGGTAGCCTCTTCACATCCATCCTAGATATTCTCTTTCTTCTATTTCTATATATAAGTAAGGTTTTGAACAGGAATATAAGGGTGAGATTGGGGCAGATCCACCTCTCTGGAAGGTACGGCATTCAGCTAGTGGATCAAATTGGGTAAATATAGAAAGGTAGTTTCAGTGATCCTCTGGTTCAAGCCTAATTCCAATCGAGAAGTTGCCTTAAAAGCATGAAATTCAGTCAGCCTTGACACCCCCTACACTCTCTATTTAGCTACATTGCGGTAAGGGTAAGTATATCGTGGAGAATGTATTTTTTATTAGAGTTGGAGACGAAAATATTTTCTTTGATGCGCGGAAGCCTTATTTAGTTTTAGTAAAGGTTGGATTTTGATAGAATAGAAAGAGAAGGCATGGGAAGGGAACTTCCTTTCCTCGAGAAAGCAGGTTCCTTCTTTTAGCCTCAGTGAACCAAGTTCAAGAAACTGTTAATTAAGATACTATGCTGGTATCTATCTAAGAGTCAATATCTGTGAGAAGCTTCCTTCTCATAGACACTTTCTTCGTTCTGCTTTCTAGTAGGGGTTTGATCATCAGCATTAGAGAGTTTTTCCGGTAATAGGCGCTATGTTAATAGCCCTACCATCTTGTCTAGTGAAGCAGTAACGAGCGCCTACATAACCAGTCCAAGTCAACTTAAAAAAGTGAGATGGTTGGTATCAGACCTTATGTAGTTCTTCCGGCCATTTTTTGATTGCTCAGTTCCTAGAAAAGAGGGAGATGAGTTATGTAGGCTGTAGCCGTTCAAGAAATGTATCGGTTGCTCGTAAGCATAAATAAGTGCTGGTCAAAGATTCTATGCGTGATATTGCCAGAAAACCGATGAGACTTACCAGAAGTGAAGTACAGAAGAAGAGCGCATATATATTTTGAATAAAAAACTTAAGATGTTCATCTTCATCCCCTTATTACACTCAAGTAAGAAAGGCTCTACTATACTATAGGATTGAAACCACATTTCTAGGTTTAGAAAGGAAGGAAATTCTCTGATCTACAGCTTATCTTAGAAAAGAGAACAAGAAAAAAATAAGAAGAAGGACTTATCGCAATCTCGGGTCCAATGACTAGTTCCAATCACATCAGTGTGAAACCGTTGCAACCGATCCTGCATACCAATCATCCGCCGCTTACAGTAATGGCACTAAGCCAAGGTTTCTATGGATTCAATCCTGTGGAAATAGATTAGGTCAATGTTGTTAGTGGTCAGTTGACCTCTGGGACACTAGCGAGTCCGTCCTTAAATGCCCTAAAAATTGGGTCCCCTCAATCTGTATTGTCCTTGAAGCTAGACCGTGGAAGTATGGTTATAGTCCCATTCCATTAGTGGGTCGGGTCTTTCCTTACTTGGTGGAAAAACAGAAAAAGGAAGGGAACAGGAATTAGCCCAACAGAGCATTCCTGTTTACCGAGCTTTTTCGGAAGCTAGACTCTCTCATTTCTCTTGAACATTTATCCGGTTGTCCTCTGTTATATTTACACAATAATAGCCTTCAGGCTGTAAGAGATCGTAATGCTTTGAGGTGCTTTGTGAAAATCTTTACATCTAGAACATATCTGCGTGCCCTTACTGGTGAGAGTCTACTGATGAACTAATGCGCCATGCTTCTTCACTGCGTGGACCTGGAGTGGATATGGTAATAGAAAGATTGAATGCCATTTTGAAAATTGGATCTGGAGTTGATGCTTCTTTCTCATCTTCAGAACCTTTTTCTATGATCTTATAAGAAGTAGCTGCTCAACTCCTTTATGGAAACTGATGCTGACTGGTGCCATCAGATGATAGGGAATCTAGCAGGATGGATAGTGCTGAACCTGCCACTGAGCTTTCTTCTGATGCTTCAGTGAATATTGAGTAATTCCTCCCTGATTGTGTAAGCAATGCTAGTTGTCTTCTTGAAACAATTATTTTGAATACTCTTCCAGTCGCTTACCTACTACTTTAATAACTCAAGAATAAGGGAGTGAGTCTTTGTGTTTAGCTGAGGAAATGAAGGTGTTATGGCCTGCTTATTATTAGAAGTAAGAAAAAAAGGAGATTCAGGCTTTTTATGACCTTTCTCACTGATAGAGGAAGTGGACGAGGATCGCGGAAGTTCACTATGGTGATTCGGTGAAGAGAGCGTTAAGCCTAGTGATTATTGTTGAGATCTTGTTGGTTTTCCTCCACTTCGACACCTTTACTTTACCCTTTATATTAGAGCATCGCTGACTCATTCAACTGCCACTCAACCATATTTGTAATCGAATTTGAAGTGCCCTAATTCAACTCACTCTCTTTCTTATTGCGCCTATACTGATTCTTGTTCAGAGCTTAGCCGAACCTGATGAATGCTCCTTTCGGTGAAAAGGTTCTTTCACTCCACAATCCCATTATTCTCAAATTTTTAGAATACGATCATCTCCTCTTCTTTTCTGTCTAATAGCGGGAAGAAGTGAGCAAGCCTTTCTCCAATGGATTCTAACAGCGCAGACTAGGACAGAGAAATATGTATCATCCCTTTTGGAGATGACTACACTACCGGGGAAAGAATCCATAAAATACTAGTGTGTTCAATTGGAAGATCATAAGTAGGACGGATAATATCCAAAGCCACCAGTCCATCCAATTCCCTAAACTTCAATCAAGAAGAAACTAAAGAAACCGCGGAAGAAAAGCAATGGTTGTTCGGGGATAGGTCCCGCAATGAAAGGATTAATAAATCTAAAGTAGATTGGCAAGAAAGATTTCTTAGTATTTCTATATATAAGGTCGACGGGGGGGTCGCCGGTTGTTGGCCTCTCCCGGTCCTTTCGCGTGGTGGCGATAGAGATGCTGAGGATAGCAGTTCAGTTCCTTAGCTTAGATCCGACTACTTCCTCAAAGAAAGCCTTCCTTCTACGGACTAGGCGGTTACGAGGATGGATTCCTTGACTCTTCCCTGTCTGACTTTCACGCACCTACTTAGGAATGTATTTGTTTCACCCTAGCTAGTTCAGAATTCTTGTACATTCTTCCTGTCGAGGCATATTATCTAAGCGACTCTCCTAGTGTGGCGGAGAAATCTATAACTTCCCTGCTCTGGTTCTGGGTTTGATAGACCTGTTTATCCGCGGTAGTCGTCGTAAAGACCTGTCTTCAGCCTCGATGCTGTAGAGATTGCGTAGTTCGCCGGCTCCCCATCCTTAAGCAAACACACCTTCCTTTTAGCCAGGGTCATTGAAATTTCATCTTACTTGATCCTTCTAAATCAGCTTCAACTTGAATAATCTAGATTTACGAGTAAAGTTCTTCCTTCTATTCTAGCTAGGTGGCAGGCCAATACCAATACAACTAAGTTTAGGAGTGGATTTCATTTCGTACCTACGTAGGATTCCCTAACTCATCCTCTTATCCATCCTTTCCTGGACTTTCGTAAGGGGCAATAGCACAAGCAGAGCCTTTATAGAGCAGTTGGATTGCGCCTTAGTCACTAGCATACGTTTTCTTGCTTTGAGCTACTAGCGCGGATTGTTCTGGTTTAGCTTGACCTACCCCCGTTCTCTTTCATGCTTAACTTGAATGCTGAACTATCGATAAGATAAGGGCTGTATCGTTCGTGATCAAGTCATCGAGCGCATGTTTGGAATTCAATAGCGCTTTCTTTGGCAAGGCAGGCATAGTAAAATGAGAAATTGGTCGAGCTTAATGGTTTGAAGAAGATAGTCGCCTTCGACTGCGCACTTGATAGAGATAAAAGGGTAGGGAATAGGTTGAATTCTAATACAAGCTTCTTTAATTTACAAGGAAAAAGGTCAAACTGTCTGGCAAGCCAGCAATGTGATTATGTAGGCACCTAAACATGCGATAAAGAGCTTTAAAAGCTGCTTCTGTTCTGATTGATTATCACTAGCAGGCCGAAGTAATTCACTCTAAAGGAGAAGAGGCCGCGCTTACGAGCGTTAGAAAACTCAACTTTACCATCAGTGTAAAATCAAATCTCCTTATATACTATATTATTTGATCGATCTGTGAAGGACCTTTACCTTGCTGGAATTACGCTTATGAATCTTCCCTTCTCTCATTCTAGAAGAGTTCGTAGTTCTGATAAAATTCTAATAAATAGAAAGAAAAAATGTGGGTTCATGCGGGATCGATCTTCTTAAGTAATGTTCAAAATCCCCTTTTCATAATTTCATAATTAGTGTCTGGGAAATCTAAACATAAATACAAGAAGGACTACTAAGGTGAAAAGAAGCTCCGGATTCTTTAGCAACTAGGAGAAGGATCAAGACGAGGAAATGCCTTTATTTCTCCTCGAAGAAGTCCCCACACTGGTATGCCCGCTAAAGCTCAACTAGCTGCCATTGAAAGAAAGGTGAAAGAGGTGGAGCTTTATCCGCATCCCCTACCTTGCATAAATAAACTAGCTTGAGAGTGAACTTTGCTTTCTTAACCAGTCGTGAGTAGAGATCGACACTGAGTAATTTACTAACAAATGAAATAAATAAAAACAAAGGGGAACCGCTTATCTTATATTAGTAGAAGAGAGAGAACTTTCAAGAGGAAGAAGAGTGCTGCTTTCTTCTTTTCCAGAGGATTGGTGAATTGAGTTCTCCTTTTGAAAGGAGAAGCCTTTTCGGAAAGATCCCTTCCTTATAGTAGTCTATTCTGCCCAGCTGTTCCTTCCTCCCCTGGCCCCCCAAAGACCTTAGCTGAGAATCAGCTTAAATGAAGGTATCACACGAGGATATCTAAAAGAATGCAAGTTTTCCATGAAATCATCATGCATTACTCGCAGTATATTATTAATATACCTGATCTTTCTCATCATATAAGGATCGAAAGCTTACAACCACTGTTGATAACATCTTCCGAGTTGATATCGCCAAGTTTACTATTTGAAAACGAAAAACGGCTAAATATTTCAATAAAGCTCCGAATGGGCGTAAGCCAATTAGGCTCGTCATCAACTGCCATTGTCATTATAATGGGGGCAGGTTCCATCTTTGGTCGCTCAGCGAACTCCAGGTCTCAACGAGCCTCTCATAGAGAGACTATTGGCGGATGCAATTTTGGAGAGGGCATCCGCCGGGCCATTCTCGATCCTTGGTATTCGGCGAATGGGGATAACAGGGAATTTCGTCATTAATTGGAGCACAATGTCCCTGTATTTAGCTAAAGAAAGACCAATCCATAAGTCAACCATTACTGTATGATAACTAAGATCGCCTGATGCTGAGAGATAAGGTGATCATCCAACATCCCTGGCTTCGCCTGAATTGTAGGGTTATCTCTTGTTGTTCAACAAGCAAGGGACCCTCTTTTTTAAACTTACTTTACTTAACAGGTCTATAACAAATCTAACTATCTTGCTCACATTCCCTAATATCTCGATCCCTATAAAAAGCACTTTCCACCACCGGATATTTTCCTATATAATCTAAGAAGGAACTCAACTAAAAAGACAACGAGATGGCATGTTGACTAGCACTCGCTTTAGTGGTTGGGAGACTAGGCGAGATGTAACACAACTCCCAGCGGGAAGGCAAAACGAAGGCAACCAACTGGAAAGATTGTTATGGCCGGGAAGAGGAAAACATACTCAAACGAAAAAAGCAAACCAAGGCAGAAGAGTTGAGAACCAGCTATCCTCACTTTCAATAGTCCTTTTCGCTTAACAGCTCAGCTCGCTATACTTGGTATACGAAGGAAAGCTCAAAGCATATATTATCACCTCCCCGCGTTAGAACGCTTTCAAATTCACTTGCAGGAATTGGAACACATAGAGATTGGAAAGCCTTAAGAAGAGAAAGAAACCCGCCTCTTCCGAAAGATTAGTAAGCCCTACGAGTTCTGTTACATCCAACTTTCTCGGCTCAGCTCTTTCCCTCTCCAACCAGTCGAGCCACTTCGTGTCCTTCGACTTGCGGCTCTTCGTCGGAACTCACTGTCCTAAATCTTTGGGCTGACAATGTGCCTTGAAGTGCCAAGCTACTGGTAAATCTTATAGCGCATAGCTAAACTCATAATGAACTCTTAAGAGATTCCCAGATGAACTTCAATTCCTTATATAATATTGATGCAGATAATTTCATATCGATCCTCCTATGAACATTCATTCAATCCTAACAACAAAGAATCTAGGCCATTCAATGCCTAGCTCATCAGCAAGAAGGAGAATTCGTTTTCCAGCCAATCACTCCTTGCTGCTTTCAAAGCAACACTTACTTCCTTAAAGTCAGATCTACTAACCTGATTGGATTGCTTTCTTTTTCTTAGTGTGGCATCTTTCTTTTTTGTTCGCTGTCCACTGGTGATATTATCATATAGAAATCTAAAAAGAGGCTAAGCTAAGAGTTTCTAGAGCTATTTGAGTTGAGGACGCTATGGGAACAGCTTTTTTTGTCCGCTTTCAGCTATGCTATATAGATAGAAGCGCTACCTTGCGTACTGGAGCCATCGAAATACATTTGCCATGGAGTTGTGGGCGACTAAAATCCGCCTCTGACCGGGCAACTGCTTGCCTAAGTCCAACGGATGATTTATCAAAAATTCGGACGTCTGGTAAATAATTGAATGAAAACTCTGACAAGGCAAAAACCAATTTTTCAATCCGGTATCGATCACATGTCTTTGATCAAATCGGTTCTATCCCTCACCACTTTGCCTCGGTAACAGATAATGCCGAGGCTTGACCGCTGTGAAATACAGGCACAAACACATCAACTCAATTCGAGTCTCATTTCTTTCTTGCCTCTTAAGAAGGCGACTTAGGGTTCCAAACCGCAACGCGCCTCATTCTTCTGTGCCAAGAATGATAGAATTGAATCTTCTGAAGCTGATATGTACAATTTCAAGGGCTCTCCATCCTTTGGTGGCATCAAAACTGGCCTGTTGGTCAGGTATTTATGAATTTCATCGAACGCTTTCTCTTTCAGATCCTCCTACACGAACTCTTCTGAGTCCTTTCACTTTTGCACTAAGTTACAACGATAAGGAGATTTGATTTTACACTGATAGTAAAGTTGAAGTTTTCCATTTGAGATAAATCGGCGAAAAAATGGAATCTAGCCGTTCCTTTTTGTTTTTTTTTTAGCGGCAGTAATTTATCGTGCTTTGTTCTTCTCCTTCGGCACTTACTAAACTAAATAGGGCACAAGAAATCCTAAAAAATTAGAAGCCGATTTTCATTTTCAAAGCATGTTGTCGCAACATCTAAACTAAAAAGAAGTGCGAAAGTTTTCCTTAAATCGGCCAAGTGCTGTTCATCTTCAGGCTGCCGCATTCAAACAATTTGATTTGAACTACCTCTCTATTCCCAAGTTAAGGGGTCTTGTCCACCTTTTTTTTACCAAATAACTATATCATTATTGCATAACATAATAAGAGTGACTATCTTTCTTCAAGTGAGAGAGAGGATAAAAAATCAAATCGCCCATAAGGGGGTTTTTGAAAACCGGTCACTGTTGGCTAAAAACCATTCCTCCTTTCTTTTTTCTACCTTCTAATAAGATGAAGCGGCTTTCCATTTCCAATTTTTTTTTGTTTAGTGAGGATATCGAGATTATCTTAAGAGAGAAGGTAGCTTAACCCTAAGGCGAATAAAGTCACTCGAACCAGCACCTCTGCCTCTGGGCAACGAGTGGGAAGGGGCCTTGACTTGAGCATTGTACAAGTGCTTAAGGCTCCTTGTGGCTATGGCCACAACTATCATATAAGACAAGACTACCAGCGCCTATCGGCGAGAACTGGGCTTGGTTAGTAGTGCCAGCCCTTTGATTTGAATAAGAATCTAATAAGCTCGCCTTTACTTTCTATTAGATTAGTATGCCGACCCATGAATTTTTCAGAGCGGGGCGTACGGGGACCGTCGAAGAAGTGCCTCAACGCGCCGTAGCCACTACTTTTTTGACTTATTTTATGCAATTATGAACTCCACGGAACTTTATCAATTCCAAGGCAACAACTCCTTTTGGAGCTGACGTAACAAACTACGCGAGCCTCCCAACGAAGCCAACAGAAATCCGATCCGAATAAAAAAAAGAAAAGGCAGTTTCACTATGGTGGTATACCAGCCGCCTGTTCTGGAACTTCCAGTTCCAATCAAAGCATATAGATCCGTAAATAGATTTGTATGTATAGCCACTTCAGTCGTGCTCGTCCTTTCTCGAAAGTATCTTTTTTCTGGAAACATGGTCAACCGGAAATTATTATGTTCGCGATTCTTCATCCACCGATGCAGAAAATGCTCAAGTTTTCCATTCTCATATAAGATCGGAAAGTAGATTGGCAACAGGTCGGCACAAAGTGATTCATCATGCTCAAAGATGAGCCGATCGTTCGTTAGGGGCGGTTTATAGATCATAAAATTCCCACAAATGGAATGAAAAGTGGGTCCATGTAAATGATCGAGACCTCGCAAACAACAACGCTCCTTCCCCATATGGAGTTCGGAACCCAAAGGCAATCGTTGAGTGAACTCTATCTTCTTTGTCTTAGTTGACCTAAGTCGCACCCTGACTGCTGGGGTGGGGCTCGGCCTCCGAACCGTACGTGGGACGAGTTTCTGCCTCATACAGCTCGGGCCGAAGACCGGGGGAAGTTTAGGAGAGATGGGGAAAGCTAGCAGCTACCGTCGGAGCGGGGATAGCTTGCTTCTTCACAAGCTTATCCCCCACAAAAAAACCGACCCTGTTGCGCTAGCCTTTCGCGTTCTTTCTATTCCATCCCTTCTTTCTAAATAGGGGTAGGCTAATAAAATAATAAGAATCTAAGAAGTAGTCGTCGTCTGACCAATCGGCTCGGACACCAGACCGCCCGGGCCGGCTTTTTGGGAAGCCCTAAATGGAATGGCTCTCTTAGTTACGCTGCGCCCCGACCCGAGTCCCCACGTCCGCTTTTCTCCGCCCGAAACCCAAGAAGTTGGCTTTGCCAACATTTTTCTTCTTATTGTTATTAACCGATGGGGCCGTCCCCTTCATTTTTCTATGCTGACCCCGGCCCGGGCCGGCTTTTTGGGAAGCCCGTTCCCACCGCGCTCACGGCCCGGCTGGCCTGCCAGCGGTAGTGGGAATTCTCCCGTTCCCTGATCAAAGACTTGGTTGGATGCGGGATCTACTCCACGAGGAGCGGTACGGACGTAGATGATATCATCACGACCTCTCTTTTCGTACCGCTAGGAATGCTTAACGCCACTTCGCCAACTGGCGTTACCTGCGCTTTCGTGTCTCTTAGTGTGGTCAGCACTGGGTGTTTCCGAGCAGCGAAGCTTACACCCATTCGCATTAGTTCATCCAAAGTTCCTTACCCTTATGCACGAATTATTGAATAAGCCATCTTCCTATCAAGGTTAAGGAGTCAACTGAGCATCTCAGCGGCGGGATTGAATACCCGGATCGAATCAGAGTTCACGCCGCCCGCCCTGAACAAATAGGAGGCGTGGGCCACAGGTCGCAATAAGTCGCTAGTCGAAGGTTTAGACCAATTCATCACCATCTTGCCCGCTTCCAATTGATGACTGGCTATTATATAAGTGACAGGTGCACGATCGACTTTGCACCTTCCATTCTTCGGTCCTTCGCCTATCGGCTTGGCAGGCAAGCTACCTTGATCCGTCTTTGGCTTCGATTCGTTATGCTCAGAAGCTCCAACAAGCCCTAAAATCTCTTGCCGCCTAAAACTCTGCCAAGAGAGCGCTGCTTTACGTTTGATCCTATGTGCCCAGAGAATGCTATGCGTTCTCCACTTTCGGATCTCGCAAAGAGAGAACGTGTTTTTTCCTCTGACTTTCTCTCTCATTCGAAAAACGAAGAAAGCGGGCTTTGCCCCAGCTACCGCTATCCTTGGGAAACCAAAAGAGCTACCGAAGGAAATCTCCTTCGGACCCTTGGCCTTTGGAGAGGAGAAGGCAGAGAATAAAACGTCCTTCGCGCAAGTTTTTTTGCTTCCTGCGCCCTTACTAGTAAAGTGGCTCTTCGACCAAGAAGGCATTCTGGTAGGAAGGTCGACCACTACATAAACCGCCATCAGTCCAGGAGAGAAGCAAGCTACCTTTCTTTGATCCACCTTCCCGGGCAGGGAAGAGAACGCAAATGGACCGCGGATGGTGGTCGTGGTAGATTCGAGTCTCTTTTTCGGCGGAGCGAACTCTTCTATCGTGTTGCATTTTCTCTGGTGGGCCCCCCCTTTCCATCGTACTGGAGCGATTCGAGAAGAACGATTAGGGTCATATTCTATCCTTTCTACAATGCCCATAGACGAAGTGCTTCGTTTCAGATCAATTCTTCGCTGCAATCGCTTCGATCCACCCCCTCGGTGAAAAAGAGTAATACGTCCTGAAGAATTCCTACCAGCAGACTTCCCGGTACTCAAAGAGAATTGTCGTTGTGCTCTCCCTTCTTTGCTTTGTCTCATTGTATTTTTCGTAATCATTCGATTCTCAATTCTCCTTCGGAGCCTACTCCTCCTTCGACTACTTATTTAGGATAGATAGGATAGGATCGTCGTTGGTCCTTCGGTCATTGTATAGTGAGAAAGATGCCTCACTGCACACTTTCTATAGTTATAGTTGTCTTCGAAATCGGCTACATGCGATAGAGCTATGTGTACACCGCCCTTTCGACTTTCTTTTCTAAAGGACTCTCGCCCTACTTCTAAAGATAGATAGAAAAGGTTGGATAAAATGGAAATATAGAGTGGAAAAAGGGAAGTCCTTTTTGGCAAGGTGTGGAACTCGCCCGTGGGTGCCCTTGATTGGCGCGAGGGGTTGCACAGGTTACGCTCCATCATTGTATGCCCGTCTTTCTATTTATAAGGGGTGAAAGGAGTTCATTCCTAGAACAATTGGCTTATCTCAGTTCGCGTACTGCTTTTCCAAAGCAGGCACACAAGAAAAGCTGGAAGAGATTGGAAAAACGCCTGAAATCTTTGATAAAGCGCCTAAAGGACCCGTTCTCCAGAAGTCTACCGCAGTGAGGACGATGATCCTCACAAGCGCAAAGGACTTCCTGTTTCCCAAACCCGCATGCCTTAAAAGAGACCCTGGGCCAATTACTGACGAGATTCTCACTCAGGGGTTCTTTTCTCACTCAATGGTTAGTGATCGATCCTTTTCTTCTTATTAGTAAGCTCTGCCTTTAAACAGCCATTTATCTGCCCAGAGATAAACTACTCCCCTGGACGAAAGGATTTTTCATCACACCATCATTTAGTTTCCCGGTCGCTTATTCATTTTTAGCGTATCTTGACTCTCTTCTTCTCTTACCGAGGCAGAGAGGGACATCCAACTCAATTATACTCATTTCATGCCTCTCCCTCATCCATATACTGGACTAAAGTGAAACCTCGGGCTCACTTTACCTTCATGTATAAAGCCTTGGTCAAATCGGTTCGCTTTTGGTTGGTGTTTATGGATATTTATTTGGATCAATGGTTCGTCGGAATTCATTCTTCTCCCTCTTTTTTCTCACTAGCGCAGCAGATTGCTATTTCTTTAGTTAGGACCGCCATTGAAGATGGTCTACGCTTTGGCACTCCTCCTTAATTAAGGAGGATGACTTCACGGATCAAGGATTTCAACGAGCGTAGTCATCCACCCGGTAGCAAAGACCAGGGAAAGCACCTAAACGGGTTTTCTGAGTCAGCTAATCGGGGAACAGGACGTCGTTACGGTACGTCTAAGGTTAAGCTATGGTTTTTTCTTATTCCTGAAGGTCATCCTCTGGGGTCAAGTTCGGGGATAGAAAGATTTGAAATAACTCTACGTTTGTCGCTAGATCCGTCCAGAGCATGCTTGGCATCGCCAACATTACCAATTTGCTCGAATCTCTTTCTATTTCTTTCATCTTCAGAAAGGTACATCCAGCATTTCGCTCCTTCTACCATACCATGATTTATTATTCTATTCTTTTTTGAATTCGAAAGAAAGAAATATTAAATACTTTATTTCTCGTCCCTTTATCGTTGGTAAAAGCTTTGGTAGCTTATCTTATTATGAAATTATGAAAAGGGGATTTTGAAACCAATTAAGACTTATCTATTCTATTTAGTCAAAAGGCTGCCTTTGTTATACGATTGGGAGAATTACTCTTTGTATAAACTTTTGATTTTGATTCTATCTTATAAGCAGTTCCTATATTATCCTTCTTTTCTTGCTGGCTTACTAACTCTTGCTCTAGCTCCGATTCCTGGCAAAAGGCTGACTCATTTGATTACTTTATCCTATCACTCTTTATCCAAGGGATAAAGGCTAGGGTGACTCTATCAAGGGTTAGCTAGTTGCTTATTCGTCAGATGGGTTTAGAGGGTTCTCACTTTCTTACGGGCAAAAGTAAACTTCACTTTTCTATCCCGTGGGAGCTCTCTCTATAACCAGCGCGCTGACTTTCTCATCTCAACTTCCTTACTATAATAAATAGGAAAAGGAGGGTAAGAAACTCATACACCAGCTCCAAGCTTTCAAAAGACCGGGCTTCAACAGCATTCTAGAAAGAAATATGGTTTGATTCACTTGCATTTGAACTTCATGGAGAGGGACTTTAGTCTTTGGGGAAGGGGCCCCTCTAACGCTAGTGAAGGAGTCTATCTAACTCTTAAGGGGAGGTGAAGCTCAGACATACATCTATCTGGTTGCTTTCTCCGGGTTGCCCAGGAGGGATGCGGGCAATCTGGAATTCATTTCCGGGAACGGGTGAGAAAGCGAATCCATTCATCCGCTTTAAGTGAATAGCACCTATCTAATTTGCCGACCGGTCTTTCATCGGACGAGAATCAAAGCTGGTGCAAGAAGGCGTCCGCATCAGCTAGCCTATACAAGGTGCTGCAATGCCCTTACTAAGCGATGCTATAAACACAGGTAGCGCCTCGGAAGCCACACTGGGACTGACTGCTATCGCCAGGCACCTTTGTCTTCCAGGGGGAGATTTCATCCACTTCTTCCTTGATCAGGTCGATGGATCTTCTCAATTGGAAGATTAAAAATATGGAAAATTTATTACATCGCTTTTTTTTTGAGGAAACAATTTCCAATCGTTCAGTCGTGTACCTCACCCGAGGTCCACTTCGTGAACTTCTGATCATCCTAGTAGGTGTCTGTGCCCCGCTTATCAATATCAATTCAAGGCCAGCTAAACTTGCTCTGATCTAGTGTGCTAGCTGACGACGCGTGTAACGCATGCTCCTGTTCAGCGGCGACGGGCACCTTCAGGATGGTTAGCCACACCTACCTAGGTTATATAGAAATTCCTCGGGAGCCTTGATCTTACCCTTCCACTAGTTCTATTTTCATCAGAGCAGTTTATTTATTGATTATCCTACAACCATCTCTACTTACCCTAGGCGCTTGTCTAGTAAACTCTTCTCTTGACGATTGAAAAAGAAAGGTTCTGAAAGAAATGATGACACTAAACCACTTTTCATTAAAATAACTCTCTAACACGAACTAGATTGTGCTTTAGGATCATCTAATTGCGTATAGAACGAACAAAGATGCTTACTGTTTATACGATAATACTGAATCTACCGAGTTGAATGCGGGGTTGAATATTATCTCCCCTCGGGAAAGGAGAGTGTAGCCACTCATTCGATTAGGGCAAGCATAAGGAATGCTTCTAACCTAACCCTACTAGCATAGCCGGTTTCAGGCCAAGAACTCTTTGCCCAAGAAGGGACTCCCAGCACTAGAAAGAGGAGCATCCAATGAAGACCTGGCGACCGGAGGGAGAAACATCGCAGATGCAAGCATAGATACTGTTTGCGCAGGACCGCTAACGCGCCTCTCCTCCGAGTACTTTGACGAAGGCCGGGGAACATTAGCTACGGATGATGTGTTCTCTTCCATCGATGATACGACCAAGTGTGAGACTGAAATTAGAAATAAGGAGTTCTAATAAAGAGGGATCATCGAACTTTGGTTTTGTCCTTGTTTCTTCACCTGGCATGGCTCGTTTCCCTTACGATAGGTTTCATTCGCTCGCCGAGTCACACCTGCTTGTCCCCGACTACTTTAAAAAGCGAAGAGAATAAGCCCTTCCGTACCAGTTTTTGAAAGCACATCCTACCTGATTGAACCTAGCTGGTAGCGCGCTACTTCAATTGTACCCTCAAACTAACTACTTGAACTCTATCTCGTGGGACTGAAATGATTATAAAACCAGTCCATTACTACAAGGCTAGGATAGATGCTCTTTCTCTTGTTTAGCTGGGACCAAGAATGGCTCGACTGTTGTAGGCCTAACTGCTGTTGAAGGAATGGAATAAGCGGAAAAGTCCTTACTTACCCGGGTATGAACTCCTAAATCATTGTTGCGGAAGAAGCATAAGAGGTTAGGAAACACTAGCGCAGGAGAGATAGTTAGCACTACCTTGGGTACGAAACTACGCTATCGAAAAGCAACGAGAAAGAATAGGATAGTGGTAGGGCGTAGTTGCCGAAAAGAGCTTCTTAGCCAATGGAAGACTCACTGAGGTTAAGTTAGAGTTCTCGGGTCAGCTCCCGGAGAAGACCAGCAGAAGCAAGACTGACACCAGAAAACCCGCATCTCTGGAATCTCCTCTTCTTTTCTGTCTAATAGCGGGAATAAGTGACGCTTGTCCAACTTAGAAAAAGAAAATCAAAAAGTTCATGCCTCTTCATCGAAGAAGGTCACAGAGGGACTAGGCTTCATTAACTTAACATGCCATCTAATTCATTATCAGAGAATTTCCCTGGCTGGTATGAACCAAGAGAATCCAAGAAATAGATTCTAAAGAAAGAAGACTTCTCAGGGTTGTGGTTCTAGAATAGTTCTTCTCTCCCACTCACGCTACTATCGGAATGGCTGGTGACAAGGCTTACATTGCTTTTAACATTCCATTCCACCCCTTCGCTTAAGATTCAGATAAGAAAAGAGTTCCATTCCTTGATGAAACGGGAAAGAAGGATCCACCTTATTCACAACAACAGCACTTCTTCCACGAATAGGTGTTCGCCATGGGGAAGTCAAATATGAAGAAGTCATTTAATCAAATCAGCACGAGGATATCTAGAACGGCTGGAAGACTTGTGGTGGTCCCTAAGAAGCCCCTACGATGACTCATCGAATTTCCTAGCCGGGGAGAATGCTATCAGAAAGCAAGCCAATGAGCTAATGATGACTAGCCTTTGATTGAAGGCCGGGCCAAGGCAAGGAATGCGAGAACAAGGGAGGTCCCACTTTTACTGTATTCAAAAGCAAGCTAAGATTCATCAGAAAAGCCCTAGACAATACTACGCTGTCGGAGTAGAGGCAGCAGTTGCGGGTTCCGGTGCGGCTAAATCAATAGGACCGTCTGGGGTTGGCGGAGTTGGTAGGAAGCACGGTTGGCGAGAAGCTGGTACTGGTTTCTCGCTTTTTCTATGAATATAGAATAGGAAGATCAAAAAATTAGTTGTCTTTTAAAAGAATAAATGCGGTGGATTACTCTTTAAAGCTTAGCTTAGTAGGTAAGGCGCTGCTTATTGAATTGAAGGGGATGTTCTGGTCGAGGTCGAACAGCTCTTATCTTATCGATAGTTCAGCATTCATGCAAAGACAAAAAAAATTAGCCTTGCTTGCTGAATCGACATGTAAAGGTAAAGAAAGACCAGTTCGCTTTTCAAAGATTGATTGTTAGCAGCCTTATTTAGTTTTAGTAAAGCTTTGCTGAGCCTTTTTCCTTTTTAAGAAAAGCATAAGGGGACTGCTCATAGGAGGACTGAGCCTAGCCAAATTACTCACTGGTAAAAGGCACTGGGGATTCTATTATGATTCTAACTCATGCGAAGGCAGAAAGCCTGGAAAAAATGTCTGGAGGGAAAGAAAAAATACGCTACTTAAAAGGAAAGGAAAAGATAGAACTCAAACTACAAGAAAGGAAACTAAACTGGCTTGCTTGCTCACATGCTATTAGCTCACCGACTTTCTTGCTTTCCTAAAATCCCTACTCGCTAAAGATACAAATCGCCCCAAGCAATGAAAGACTTGAAAACGAACTTGCTTCTTCGACACCAGATCTTGATCCTGCTCTTCCGAGGAGGCTCTTGCAATTCTTCCTCCCATAAAGGTTTCATGTTTTGAGGCTAATCCCTTTTCTTAGTTGAGGGAGGCTCCTATCCGATTGACAAGAGATGCTTGCTCTTATTGGAGTATGCACTGGGCCCACGCTTTCTCGATCCACTATCAACATCTGCCACATCTGCTAGTCGGCAGAAAAGGCTAACTAAACCTCTCTGTAGGCAGAAGAGGGGTAGCTGGATCAGAGCAGGAAGGCAAGGAAGTCAGATATGGGGTAGATGGCACTAGGCTGAAGACATGGCTTAACACATGAGCGACGGGCGAAGAGTGATTATTTCTTTCTGCTCGTAGTTCCTCTCTCCTTAGTGTACTCGTGGTACTAAGTATTTTGTGAATCGATCGAATCCCTATCCCTGCCGGTCGATCAGGTTGCTAGTCTCTCGATGGTTCCCAACCCCTTTTCTCAAAAATCCCATTTCCTTCCTCTATGGGAAATTTTGGAGTAGTATCCTAAGAGTCATTCGCAGAAGCAGCTCTTTCAAAAGCACCCAAATCTGATGAAGGAACTGTGGAATCCGTGTTCATTCGCTGAAAAACAACAAAACTCACTTCGTCCCTGCACTCCTAGCTGCATAAGGCGCGACTTCAAGGAGCCCTGCCCTACATTCCTGACTAGGAATGATATAAGGTCCGCCCTTAGGGAGTTCCTTTGTGTGTGGCAATAAGCCTCCTACCTTCTAGTCCCTGCTAGCTCGCTAAGTTAGGTAGCTTCTCCTTCCCTCGAGCCTGGTCCCAGGGCATCGCTCTTCTAGTAGCAGCAGATTTCGTTCAATATATAGAAGTCATTTTGGGACCATGTCCCCCGAGAAATGACTCGGTCGATATGGCATAAGACGTTTCCTCGTTTCGATCCTTTACTAAGAAAGACCCGTGAGTTGGGTATGGGGAATATGATCGAATGACTCTTCGTCTTACGCCTGAAACTTTGCTAGCAAAAGAAGGGGATTCCAGAAAAGAAAAGACAGAGATAGCGAGGGGAAGCTGAACAATGTAGCTATAGCTGCTCACCCTTCCTTCGAAGCTGTTAAGCCCACTCCGCCAGTGAGGAGTGTATCCTACTGGTTAAGGCTACGCCCTATGGACATTGGTTACTGGGCTTCAGAATAGATTCGGGAGGGGTAGTATAGCTCTTGCCTGAAGACGATTCGAAACATGCATTATGACTCCGGAATTCTAACATGAACGTTCGTTGATAAGTCCAAAGAAGGATCCGCGCACGGATCAGGCTTTCTGACTCGCGAAAATAGACTAATGCCTAAAAGTAAGCATTGGATAAATGCCCGGGTCCTGAGATTACTTACTTTCTTGTAAGAGCAGGTTCAAGACTTTTCTTTATATACACAATTATCAGTCAATAGTCTGACTATAGGTCTATTTTAGGCAAGAAAATGATCTTTTTCTGAAAATAAAGAGTAAGTGATGTTCGAGAACGCTTCTGTGCGGCGAATCCTGAATATCTAACTGAACGGAACTTTCTGCGATTCTAAAAAAAGTATAGTCTCGTACGTTCCGCGGCTTCGGCAGCCCAGCTCCATTAGGTAGCCACACCGAGGGGGCTAGAAGTTAGTGAAAGGGAGGATCCAGGGCAAGAAGCGCCTTACTCTTTTTTTTGTTCAACAAATATAGTAAGTGTATAGTTCCTATCCATTTAGGTAGAACGTAGGAGTGAGGGACGAAGTGAGTCTTCCCCGCGCTGGCTTGCTTAGAAAAATCGAAGATCTAGCATGTGTGCAGTAATTTGAAATTCATTTCTCTCTGCTGAAGCTTTTTTTGATAAAGAGAAGACGGTGCGTCAGGCGTCAGATTCGGGTAAGACAGAAGTCTTTCTAAGATGAGATAAGTTTTCAAAGCAGAAAAGCATTCGAACTAAAGAGATGGAAGCGATGTGCCTCAGGGACTTGACAGAAAGTTTTTAACCAACCCAGTTCAGTAAGCTTAGGAGAGGGCTTTAGCGAGATGTTAATGAATCGGTTCTTGCTCACGACTGCGGTACCATTGATTCTCTTGTCGTAAGGGCATAAGCCAGTTTCACCGAGGGTTTCAGCAGTGATTAGGTACGAGCAAGAGTCTGATTAGTCTTATGCTTCCACTGCTGATATTCCACTAGCCCCAAGGTCATTCCCAAGGGCTGCAAGGGACCGCCTTGTCTAGACCGACAACACAACAAACAAGGGCAACTCGAATGGAACTATAAGAATAAGAGTAAGATAACCTTTTCATAGTAGCCCTTTACTCTGCCGGCTTTCCGCCGCATCGTTAGCCCTCCCTTGTATAGAATCCTGCTAGGGAGCCCTCGTTTGGCCCCTTTTGCCTTGCCCGATACGACATGGAAAGCAACATAAGGGTCCGAAGGAGATCAACTACATCGGCTTAGGACTTTTGATATGCTCCACTTTGTTATTCAATTGCATAGCTGGGAACTTCCACGGGATCGAAGGCAGAAAGCAGAAAAACCCGGTTCGATAGAGCCAGGGACTTCTCCTTATACGGATACTGGGGATAATAACTACTCCTAGCCAGGCACTACTGATACGAATGAATCTACCAGGAGAAAGATTAGGGAATCAAAAAGTCTATTTACATTGACTATATTGTAAGGTGATTATAGAGGCATATTACAGGAATCCTCCAAAGCAGCTAGATTTTCTTCTGCCTGGCTTGAACTGAAAGGGGGACTTCGCTAGTTTCTCAGTTTAAAAAGAAGAAGTAGGGGCTACTTCTTTCCTTAGGTGCACCCCCTCAAAGAGAGGTGAGTGCCTTATGAAACCACCGCAATACATTGGTTTTTCTTCCCACTTCAAATTTTTTTTTCCGCAGTAAGCAAACAGCGAATCCGTGGGTATTTGAACCCGAGTATCCAGTAAAAAGCAGAATATTTGATGGGGGGATCTTAAACTAATTTAAAAGCTTGACTCGCAACTTCACTTATTCTTTCTCTCCTCTTCTTTTGTCTCTTCATTGCATCGGACCATTGGCACCTCCCGGAGGCCCGGGCGCGATTTCGAAACATAAAGAAATCCCGAAGCGAAAGCGAAAAAGCTAGTTATTCTTCCCGTTGAATCCGCTTTTGACTTCCTAGTTTCGCAGCTGTTTTTTCCGTTGCCAGCAAATTCTTAATTGGAATTAGAGGGCTTGCTGTGAAATTACACTGCTCCTATAGTATTGATGAATGGATTCTATTTTGAGTATAACTCATATTTTCTATTGTGAGTCTAACTTAGGTCTAAGTTAAGGTGAAAAATATATTGACAACCAAATATGTTGACACAGCAACAAGGCCACGGGGCCCACTGTCCCGAAGTGCCGGAGACATTGAAACAACAACACTATCCCATGGTGCCAACACAAGCCAAGACATTGCCAACCCGATCCAAGGAAGGCGAACAAGCCGATTCGTGAACAAAACGATAGGCGAACAGGGCAAAGGGCAGAGGGTGAGTTGCATGCGGGAGGATGGAGATGTAGCGTAGGGATTTTCTTTGAATTAGAGATGAATCTCTGACATCAACTAATACAATTCCGTAAACCTCGATATAAGCGCAAAAGCGAAGTCTCATCTATCTTATAGCTCAGCTCAACAAGATCATTTAGTTCAATATGAAACACCCGCTGAATCTGGCTTTCATCACTCATTTCAATGAACCATTCCTTCGGCTCTGTCCTTCCCTATACTAAACATAACTAGAAGACTTTGATGTCAATCTTTCGGCATGGAAAGAATAGACTGGTCGGCTTGCTTGGGTTTGATGTCAATAACAGGAGCCCTGGCGAGAAGAAAGAAAAAAGATTGATGTTCATTCTGTTGCGATTCATTTAGCCCTTAGAATCTGCTGTTAAGCATCTCTTACGAAGCAAGGGCTTTTACATAGTGAACGGCAATGCGAAAGAGAAAGAAAGGGCATACAATTATTCGATTTCATTTCTTGTTCGGATTCAATCAGAAAGGAAGGTAATGAATGGGCTATTATCGCTATATAACGAACTAAAAGACGAATGTTAGGAAGTTAAATAAAGGAGGAGACAAAGTCTTAGAATAGAAGGACTTTACCGGTTTGAGTTTGAATCTGTTGCAAATGCATGTGAGGGAGGGATTTTTCTAACTTGAGAGCATACATCTCTTCCATTTGCGTAGATAGAAGAGCCGGCTAGAAACTCCTTTTCATTGCCTTCTCTTTTCACTCCACCTGCCCGAAATGACAGATCCGAAAATGGCGTCGTATGTGAAGATGCCCAGACTCTTCCCTTATTGAGATGGTTCACTCCTATGTTGACTGCACTTTTGTGGTTGCTTGCCCTCGCCCTATAATAAAAGAGCTCTATGTAGAGCTTTAGCTTTGACTGGCTCACTCTGGAAAAACAAGTTGAGCAGCTTCCCGCCTCTCTTTCTCAAGTGAGACAAAGGCATTCAAGATCTACTGCTAAAAGACAGATCTGACCTTTACTTTCCATCTATTCTTTCAGAACCTTATTCTCTATTGAGCTTGAACTACTAAATCTCTATTATTACATACCTGGTTTACTACAGTTTCACTGCCCTGAAGGGAGCAGTTCTTCCCGGAAAACGTGGAATAGAATGCTATGCGGGCATTGCGTGATCTGAGACACACTGGAAGTATTCGGGATTATGTGAAAGCTTTTTCAGCACTCCCTATTTCATCATTTAAGAAGAAGGACATCCGGGAAACTTCCTTACTATAATAAATAGGAAAAGGATAAGCTGTTCACATTCCTGGAAGGCTTGAAGCCCTCGGCACGACTTGAGCTTCAGCGCCAACGGGTATCAGACTTGAGCTCGGCCATGGGTGCTGCCGAGCGGATTATGGACTTCCACGAAGAGCGGAGAGACAGACAGATGCCAATGAATACACCCCAACAAAGAGGAGGGGGCCCCAGCCAGATCTTTTCGAACCAATTCCAATAGAGGTGGGGGAGATAGATAGACAGTCCTTCGCATCGGCCAATCCTCAAGGAAGCTCGAAGAACAGGCCAGCGGAGGGCAAAGAGAGTACAACACCAAGGAACAATGGGTCTTTCTTCTGTGATGGGCCTCACAGATTCAGGGAGTGCCCGAAGCGACAGCTTCTAAATGCTTTATCAGACCACCTTTTTGTCAAACTGCGCAATAGGGGCCCTAAGAAAATAAGAAAAAAAATATGGAAAAAAGAATGGTTTGAATTTTCACTTTTATCCATTAACCATTTAGAGTTCACGCGCATCGCATCCGCCTTCTGCTTTAATCGCTACAGCTAGACTCAGCCCTAGCCAATGATCTTACCTACAATAACCTTCAAGGCAGGCCTTTTCTTCTCACTTTCTCGATGGGAAGAATAGGCTTGGGCTCACCATCCAAGCTCCCTCCTAGAACGGCAATTGGGCTGCAGATATTTCTAGTTGGTAAAGCTTTCCTTAGAATAAATATCGTAGCGTAGGCCAAGCTGGGAACTCCATGAGACTTTCCAGCTAGGGATGGTGAGTTTAGCCCCTATCTCTCCTCCTTAAGAGCCCTGTAAGCATTCCATAACTGAATGAGCTTCCCCGGAGTCAAAGCTTATATAGAAAACAAAGTAAGGAGACTACAACGCTCAGTTTTTAGCCTCACTCTATCCTTTTAAAATAGCTTTCTTCCTTCTCTTAATAATTGGTCACGTTTCCATGTGAAGTCTGTAATGTAAAAAGAGTTTACTACTCCGCTGATCAATCCAACGCAATAATCCCGGCTAGGCATCAAGCTCGATTCGGGATCACTAATCACTAACAGAATCGGAACGAAACTCTGTTTGCCTTACTAAAAACAAAGAAAGTCGGGTAGCCTAAACGCCCTTCCTTTCAAGGAAATGGGATTCGTATTCAACACCTAAGGATAGCGAAAGAAAGACAATCAGACTTTTTGCCTTCAAAGAAGGGACCTTGCCCATCAAGTATCTTGGAATGACCCTTATTTCCACTAGACTCACAACCAGAGCTTCATTAAGTAAGTAGGCCTCTCATTAATAAGATTACAAAAAAGGGTTGAATCTGCTTTGAGTGTGCCTACCGTTCATTTATATACCCAACTTCTTTTAAAATTATGTGAACATACCTTCATCGAGGGCTATTCCTACTTGTTTTGTGATATTTCCACCCCGAAAGGTGGTGCTGCTAGCCAAGGTTATGACTATAAGGAATAAAGCAATGGTATACGAATCCGCTGAAGCAAGAGAGACTCAGGAGAGGGATTCAAATTATGAAAAGGAGGTGGTAAAGATAAAGATACTCATAAGCAAATGCAAAAAGAGTGGATTCAGGTTCGGTTCTTCTTAGTTGGGTAAAATAAAGAAAGAAGCGAGCTATACTATATATAGATACTGCCCTCTGCTGTTAGCGGTTTCGTTTGGTTGTCCTTTCCGTTTTGTTCTTTCCATTCAAGCAATCCTGCTTTTTCGAGCGGGTCTAGGTCTAGTTGAGACTGAAGTCAATGCCCCGGAAAATGGCGAGAATCATCTTATAGAAGTAGTGTTCCTGATTGTCGCCCCTTTAAGTAAGTAGAGATAGGGTAAGAATATCTTTTTCTGCCTCTAGTTGATTCTTTATCAGTCCGGGATGTCAGCCTTTAAAGAAAGGAATTTATTCAGTTCCAGGGCTTCTTCATCTTATAAGATGACGGCAACATCCTAGATAAGATCTACGAATCTGATAACGTAAGCGCTAGGTCATCAACGATGTGGTATAGTCGCGGTTGTCGCTTCGCTCCCTCTGCCCTGATTTTATGGGAAAACAAAGCATCGAGATCAAATCCAGAGCTAAAACCTAGATTGCGCGAGATCTTTAAACGAGGAAATTCACTTGACTAATAGAATCTAACTAATAGAAAGGCGAGCCAAAGAGAAAAAAGATCTCTTCACTTGGAGCCATAACCGTAGTCTGGTTGGACTTCCTGACCCCTTATTTATAAGATTTGGAATAGCTCTTTTTCTCTGCTATGGGAACTCAACGAAACTGGCACTCTGTATGTGCTGCTATGATAGTAAGCTCTTCCTGCTCTCTTATGCCGTTACGCTTACTTGAGCTAGCTCTTATCGGTAAAGAAATTAGATTACCGGACGGAGAAAAGAAAACTAACTAACGGGTCGGCTATCGGTAAAGGAAGCATAGGCCTCTAACTCGGTTCATTCCCTCTTTCCTTTCTTGCAGCTGTTAGGTGTCATATTTCTCGTAGTCGTCTTAGTTTTTTCTAGCCCTATTTCATTCATACGTTCCATCGAGAGAAAGCCATTGTTGGCTAAACAGTTGATCTGGTATGCCTTCTTAAACTAAATAAAGTAAATCTTTCGTCCTCATCCCAGCAGTTGCATTTTTGGGGGGATTCTCTTATTTTCATACGTATAGGATCGTCTTACTTCCGGTGATTCCATTTCACCGTTAGCAATTGAATTTGTTGGTTGGAAGAGGAAAGTCGGATGTATACCATTTCCATACAATAAGATCGAATCTCATTGTTATTCATTACACACACATAGCTCGAGCGAGAGCAGTTGCCTAACTTGGTTACGGTGATGGAGCGCTTTTAGACTTGACTAACCGGCAGAAGCGCTCGAGAAACTCTATACTGGACTTGGGAGGAGGAAAGAAATGGCATTTGAACCGCTCACATCACAGTAGTCGTAGCGTAAAGGCCCACTTCGCTAGCGATCTTGTTTTTCCGTCACCCGAGATCCAAGTCAGCACCTTCAATTGCTCAGTCCAAGTTGGCTTATTTGGTCTAACGAGCCTTGTGAGGCCAAGCCTGACGCCTTGCCTTAGAAAAAGGATCTTGATTGATTTATTGGCCGGGTATGGAGAATGTCCGTAACTGATCCTGCTAGAGAAGGACCTTTTCAGTAGGAATAGTTTCAATGCACCGGGAGAAGCAGCCAGTCAAGTTTGAATCTGTCAAGTATGAATACCAGCCACGGAGAATTCCAGCGCACATGAGTGAAACTATCTGTTAAGTAACTTGGGCAAAGGCTTAAAAGGCAAGACTATACTAAACTAAAATTACGAGTAGATACTTCCGCAGGAGCAGAATCTGGTGCAATGGATGGCTCCCAAGCCTGGTATGCAGCAGCGCCTTTTTCGTCCGCTTTCATTCATAGAATTTCTTAGATCGTACATAAAAAAGTGTACTTTCGCATCTCTTCTACATTTGCACCTGGAATATCTCGAGATCAACTTGTTCATTTTTATCCCCTTATTACACTCAAGTAATCAGCTCCAGGTTGGATTGGAAATGGTGAAGTCTACTTTTGACCCTTACTTTATAGAAAGATCACCATGGATTCAATTTAAGGAAATTAGTATGTATTACATGTGTAAGATTGACAAAGCGTAAACCTTCCATCTTTCCTTAGTTCGCGGAAAGAAGCGTAGGACTTACTAACTCGGAAATGGTCCTACTCTAATGCACTTCTCAGCCGTATAGAACAGAACGAGAAAGAAGAGTAGTCCCAGTCTGCAGTTATATAAATTAGTTCACAGCCAGTACTAGTGCGAACATAGGCATGAAGAGTTACGAAACTCTTGCTAGTTGGTAGATAGGCCATATGAGTGAACGCATTGGTTCCCTATCCTGCAACTTATTTACTTGTGTAAGGTACTGATAGCATTAGAAAGGAGCTAAGGGAGAGCCAGTAGCTTCAGAGTGGTATATCCTAGTCTTAGTGTCGTACTCATTCTATCGTTTAGTTCCGTCTATCTTCAACTCACTTTGCTCACTTGTTTGATCTTATCCTAGCAAGATTTCTTACATGATTTAGCTTTCTTAAGTACTAATTGGCATTCTTCCTTTCGTAAAGACGGAGTTTTTCTCTTTTTGTGAAATAAAACTAGCCGAGTTAAAGGGGGAATTCCTCAAGCTTCCAATTTATCTCTCAAGGCTGCTAACGAGGCCATTAAGGCTTGGAAAAGGAGGAAGTAATATTGGATTTTTTGATTGAGTAGGAAAAGTGAAATAGAATTCGAAGTCAAAGCTCTTCTTATTACTAAACAAGCGAGAAAAGCTCATCTATTAATGAAACGCTGTTCGAGGCTATATAACTCGGAAATCGGGATCGGGAAGAAGAGCATGCAGCCATGAGACTTGTTTTCCCATTGTCCCGAAGTAGAATGGCTTGAGTTCTCACCTAAAGCGAGCTTGTATGCACATTTCATTCTTCTATCTTTTCAGTTGCTGTAACGGATTAAGCGTTAGAACGGGAGTTAGAACGCCCGAATGTCTCCTCTCATTGAGTAGCTGATACCACTGATTCAGTTAAGGCAAATAGCCCATATAATCTCTCCTGTTGGTCAATCCCACCTTGCGACCTTCATCCCCCTTCGAATGAACAAAGTAAACTCCCCTAATGTCTTTAGAGCAGCATATCTCTAGCTGATTGATAGTGAAGGGCGGTAAGAAGCCCTATTCAAGCTCATTCTAGCGAACGATCCTTGCCTACTTCCTTTCCAACTACCTTAGCGTCATCTCGGGAAGGGGGATTGGTTTGATTAAATAAGAGGGCTCACCAGCTGACTTACGAGTACCAGCAGCCCCTACCATTATAAAAAGCTAAAGCTTTCCTTATGCCATTCTTATTTCTAACAAGAGAAGAGAGTGGGAATCCCCTCTTATGTCATTTCCCTCCTTCCGAGAATAACTCTTTCGGTGGGTTCTGCTCCTCTCCTAACAAGTCGAGCTATAAATACCCTGCCTGGAGGCAGTAAGATTTGTTTAGTTTAGGTTGCTATGACTTGCTCCAACAGCCGTAGCTAAAGGCTTAACCCATTGTTGAGTACCCTGATTCTTCAACCCCGACCTCAAGAGAATCTGGGAAAAAGTTCCATATCAAATAAGCTTGCCTTCTCTTATTGTTTCATAAATGCGGTAGGAAGAGAGAAGTTTGGGGCTCTGGCCTGTAGCTATCGGAGTTTCACTCTTCTCTTCACCTCCTTCGTACTCTTCCTTTACTATTTATTATATTAGGCTCAGTCACTTCGTGCCCTCCAAACAGTTCGCCTATCGTATCAGCTACATTCATAGAAAACAAAGTTCTTCAAACCTCGGCATCTTTTCTTTAAATCCAAAGTAGTCGAGTTCCTTCCACTCTTGTAATAAAACACACACCTCTCGCTTCGCTCGAGCTACTTCGTTCCTCTCCTTCCAGACCAATACATCCTCTGTGAGGGCTATTAACATAGCGCGTCAGGTAAAGAGTTAAGGTGTTTAGTCCAAGCTGCCTTAAACATGCCATCAAATTCTTCATGCGTTAGCCAAGCCGCTTCAAAACGAAGAGGCCTATTCTCTCTATTTGGTGGAGAGGTCAGTTCAGAGCAAAACATGATGGGGCAATGGTCTGAGCATAAACGAGGTAGGCGCTTCTTGCCCTACCCTCGGGAAAGGAAGACAAAGCTTCTAAATTCCACAAAAGGCGATCCAAGCCGTCTTCCGGTATTCGAATATACAATAATCGATACTCATAATGAACTCTTAAGATCACCTTATTATTTGTTGCAGATTCATGTTATAGACGACTGACAAGGACAGGTATCCAAGGTGCTTCCAAAACGATTGTAGGAAAGCTGAAGTTGACTTACCAATAGAAGGGGGTTTTGCTGAAGCAACGAATAGGACGAAGAACTTCCCACGTTGAAAAACCTTTCTTGTGTCATTTCACAGCAAGCCCGAATGTAGCTTCATCCCTACGCTACATCTCCCTGGGTCTTTGGACATTCCACTTTTCGGTTGTTGGCTGGTTTCGAGCATGTTGTGGTCAGACATATCTGGCGAGAAGGTAATCGCAGCGCTGATTGCCTTGCGTCTTTGGCACAGGACTCTGGTATGGGGGTGACTTTCCTTGACTCTCCTCCGCCGGCACTGCTTCCATTATGGACGGCTGACCTACTTGGAGAATCCTCCACTTGAGATTGTAGAATCTCTCATATTGTACCAAAAAAAGAACATGAGGCCGAGAAAGGGTTTTGTCGCACGATCATGGGTGCTGTAGTAAAGGTGAGATTGACCACCTCCGGGCCGGGGAATTCGTACTACAAAATAGGTGTCGATCCCTCCCTATATCACTCTTTTAAGGGTACGCATTCTAGTTAGAAAATGGATTCCGTTAAACAAATATCATGCAAGAACGAGCCTTCTCGAATAGGAAAAAGCAAGCCGAAGGCATTTCTTGAAGGTATTTGGAAGACCCGCACCTTTGACTAGGGACCTGGCCCCCACTCTATCTAGTTGTTCGGCAAGTCTAGCAACAAGACCCAGCTCCGCCTGGAAACCCTACTGACTAGCAGACAAGAAAGGATCCGTGGAAGATACTTCTGGTGAAATGGCAGAAGCGATCGAATCGACGAGATTGATTCCCCCATTAATAAAGAAAAAACTACACAAATAGCATCTCTTTCTTCCAGATGTTCATAATCCCAAGTAAGGTATCGTATTCGACTAGACTTTGTTCCCTACTGTGCCTAACTATATAGGCTCCTCTTCCTCGTCTTATGACACACCCCCTTTTGGGGCCTTCGTCCTCTGAGCCTTACTAACACCTTCTTCGCCCCCAAGCGTACCGAAGCGCATTCGTCACCAGTCTACCGCGCCATGCTAGCCACAGAAAAGTGCACCAGCGGGCCGGGATCGGCAACTTCCAAAGCCATCCTAATTGAACATTTTCTCCAGAGGTTTCCTCGGCCACTAACCTTGCATAAGCAGATTGAGAAGAGTACATTCCCTTTAGAGGTTAAGCTCCACACATAGCTATCAGCCATGTCTTTCCGGGGGTATCCTAATATTTTGTTAGCAGCTTCAAGAGGGACTTGAGCAAAAAGACTTTCAGAATTCCAAGAACCAGCTTCCAGTATGTAATCACTCACACGTGCATTCAGGTCAACAACACTAGCCGAAACATTTTCATAGTCGAGCTTTTTTTTTGCTATCGAGAAATTGCCATCGATCTACCCAAAATCTGGTATTGGTACCATCGGAGATCCTCTTTTGGAGCCCAGTTGAAAGGTTCCGCAAGTCACCCACTTTCGTGTTTCTCGTTCCTCTTCGTTGCGTAGCAAATCAGCTACATACTTCGATTCCTTTTTGCTAGATACCCTACATTCTCGGGAAAAAGAATTGATTCTTTCGTCTGAGTGGTTCTTTCGACTGTTCGCCTAACGGCATTCATTTCTTCTATAGAATTTCTTAGAAAAGTCTTTCTTCTTCTTTCTATTCATAACTATCATACTAAATGTCCTGCATATCCATACAAGACCCGAGTAGGTCCTTCGCTTGTCTCTCTTGTCCATCTTCACTTTCATCCATAGGCCCCTCTCGTACTAGGGGTGGCTCCTCGCGGTTCTCCCTTTAACACCAACGGTAGATAGGAACCGAACTGTCTCACGACGTGCGAAAGCGGAAAACCAACTTCCAATGCCTCCATATACTGCATTTTCATGATCTGATCTAAATACAAAGCGGGTCACTCGATAAACCCGTAAATCATACTATCAGGCGCTTTCTTGGGATGATATTCCTCGAGCTCGAAGTGGCAATATATGAACTAATAAGCCCTCGGCTTATCTTATTATTAAAAAGGCAAAGAAAAGAAATATTCAAATGAAATTTGAATACAAAAGCTTACCCACTTGCTATCCTGCTTGCGGCGAAGGACAGGCCTAGAGGATGGTTGATATTAGAAAGTACTGAAATTGCATGGGCTTAGCTTAATACTTTTTCTAACGGACCCGGCGTCCCTCTTCTAGCTCGGCAAGACAAGACCACTGGTTTTTCCATCATCCAATCCACAACAAATCGAATGAAAGCCGAACCGGGATTTCTAGCCGACCAGCGAACACACGGAGGAAGGTAGTAGTGCCGTTTGCATGGTCTATAGTGGTATTTCCGAGGTCGTTGATTGTATCAAGGTTTTACGACCCGCCGGACTTAATACCTTTCCCTTCCAAGTAGCAAGCTTTTTCAAAACTCTATCAATTAGGTGCCATGTGAAATCTTCCCATGTATAATTGGGACTCCTAAGTAAGTCCCCAGATTTTATGATAAGGTAATTTGACAAGAAGAACTCAAAAGGTTAGCCCTTTCTTCTTATTAGTAAAGCTATTTGTATTAGGAGAGACAAATAACTTCGATTTCTGCGGACTAATCTGCAACCCTTCCCTCACCCCAACCAGCCTATTGATCAGCCTTCTAAGTGGCAGGCCATTAATACCCGCTGATCACTGATTGTTCTGATAGAGACTACGAATCTAAGGGGGGCTTTCTATGTTCACTCTTTTTTCTTTCCTCATCCGAAAGGGTGGGTTTACGGTATCCCCGTCAGCGAAGGTCTGCTTCACTTGCTTGTCTCTAACTCCTAGCAAGAGCAGGTCACTCCCACGAATGCAGATCCGTTGCAAACCCAATTTTGGACGGCATGTTAAAGAGTGGGACAACTCACTGAAGTAGAAGGCTTTTATAGAGCATGTGCGGGGAGTCAAGTTCAGTATCATCGTATATCAAGTACTCGCTATGGACAAGAAGATGATCCACTAGAGGAGGCCGGGGTGGGGAAGGAAAAGGTGGAGAGGAGGAGAAAGGAGAAAGAGTCTCTTTTGGTTAGCTAGACCATCTTCCCCATAGGACACTAAGGCTTGCATCTCTTTCAGAGCCTTGTTGCCAGCGAAACGAAACCCTGCCTTGCGCAATTGCTTTGCTTAGCTTTCGAGCTAGCTAGCTCTATACTTCTTTATGTCTTTTCTTAGTTAACAACCTTCTGCCTGCCTCTGAAAAAGATGCATTCCTGGTTCCAATTCAAAAGAAAACTAAGTACTCCCTTGCTGCTGTTCTAAGCTGATCTGGCTTTCAGCTTCAAAGGGCCCGACCCGGAAAGCGCAAAAGAACGTACTCTAGTCCAGCTTAGAGTTAGAGGGAGCCTTATTCCTACTCAATGTGGGTCACTCACTGCCCCTGCCTTATCTGTCATATAGGAGGAGTTGCCTTGATGTCATAAAGGTGCCCAGTCTTTTCTGTTTGCGTAGAAGTTCTTCCTCTTCCTCTTGCTCCATCGAATGCACTGAGAGAAGTTGCTGTGAGGATGAAAGGGAAAAAGACGTTATTTGTATTGTTAGTAGGGGCCTTCCAAAAAGAGAAAGACCAGAGCATACTTGATTGGATGTAACGAAGGAAGTGCGGAATCACTAGTCGCGCTAACATGATAATCGGATTATCACGGAAGGTATGAATCCTTTTTAGCCTTCGAGTCTGAAGCTAGACGGCATATTAGGTCATTAGACTCACTCTTACTTCTTCTTTCTTTCGGCAATGAATGAAAGTCTGTCAGCTTCTTCAACTTAAATAATAGCTAGCGATGGGATTGAGAATAGAGAGATAAGTGAACAGAAAGACTTCACATAGAAGGAAAAGTCTCATACTTACTGACTTAGGCGAGGTAAGTAGTAGGATTGGAATGAAGCTACTCGGCGGCTAAGCAGCAGAGACAGAGCACAACTGATTCGAACAATAGATGTATCGGTCAGAGAATTGTCTGGTATTGCAGCTGTGATGGAAGTTCTTAGCTAACCAGTCAAGGCTGCCCCCATAGATATATATGCAGGAGATGTCGACTAAAGGAGTAGGATTATTGATGGCCTGGTTCAAGCTTTCCTTTTGGGAAAACAGAGCCCTATCTATCCTAAATAAGTAGTCGAAAGTAGTTGGTTCAGCCTTTAAAGAAAAATTTATTCAGTTCCGGGACTTCTTCATCTGAGCGTACTTCCATCAGCTTCAGGAAGTTCAGTTGAAGTAGAGTCGTATTACCGGTAGAACATTCATTCGACCTAGTACCAGCGCCTGCCCTATGAGCTAACTTTCCATTTGACGGCAAAAGAGCAATAGGACCTGTGAAAGTAACATCTTTGACTTAGGAGAGGAAGGGAAAGAGGCCTAATGAAGGTCAGGGATCTCTTCCTCCAGGTAAGTTTATTGTGGGCCTGTGTGTTGGTAAGGAAATGTCATACGAAGAGCTTACACCACAGGAAGGATAGATCAGCGGGTCGTGAACCTATAAAGAACTTTTCGAATGGCTTACACATGCTTACCGGGTTTTTTCTTCTTCTTCTGCTTGAACTGAAACTGACTCTTATAAATATCCTTTGATTGCTGAGAGGAGAAGAGAAAGCCTTTTTCTTGTAATTTCTTGTACAGCGCTAGGGAAAGCTTATCCGGTTAGATTACTATAACCTTCCTTATTCACTAGCTTACTTGATAGCGGGATTTGCTCGCAAACAAAACAAAAGGGTACAACGCTGGTTACAAGGTAGGCTATAGGGAATTTACGGATACACCGAGAAGGTTAGCTTACTCCTCTCCTACTCTAGCATCTGGGTACAGAGAATATCCCGCTTTCTTACTTCTAATAATAAAAGCGGGTCAGTATTTAAGAGTAAGAGCTTTGTGCAACAGCAATTGGATAATGCATCCCATGCTGGGAAAGCAGTTTATGAGACCCCCCTGCCTGAAGATACTGCTCTTGAGGACCCTACCTCCGGATAAGAGGTATTCGAATAGCCGCGGCGATTGCTCCAGATTCCACTCCCGCTGCAACATTGCAAATGAGTTAGGAGTGAAGGAGGCTTTCCCGACGATTCGAATAGAGCAATTGAGCAACTAAGTTTGCCCTCAAACTCGGTCCCTCTCGCTTTCTTAGGAAAAAAAGGCCTCCCTCAGATTCAGATAAAGGGTCAACGTCGACTTGAATAGGAACTGGCCTTTTCTCATGTTGGGGAATCGATGAATCAAATAGATGTATGCTACTATTTATTCCGTCTTTATCAGCCCAACCCTTCGCGTTATCGCTTCAGTAATCGCAGTCGATCGGACATCTATCCATTACGAAAACTCGTTCTGGCGGCATCTCCTTTTTTTCTTACTTCTAATAATAAGCAGGCCAGCGGCGGGGCCATCATATTACGAACGGACGAACTATGCTCTCCTATCCGGAACCATGGGTCTTTTCGAAGTGCAGTTCGCTTATTCCCATTGATTGAGTAGTTGGGATCGAAAGACTGGGAAGGAAGAGGTTTTAGCAGTTTTGCAATCGGATATAGAGTGGGTAGGAAGGGTCAGCAGAGCTCTTTCCTTCGCTGAGCGAATGCGGGCATGTAGGTACTGTACTCGAGCAATAGCTGCTTCAGGCGCTCGACCGGCCTGAACTAACCGGAACGCAGCGATGAAAGGCAAAGACTAGTGTTTAGCATATAGCTAAGAGAAGACGGGGTTGTCTCTGTTACAATCGTTTATAGTCCTTGTCCTGACTTTCCTGAAAGCTTAGTGAGGAGCGAGTTTACGAGCTAGATAGGGGAGGAAGTTTTTTCTTTTAATGAGAGTGACCTTTCAAAGAGCATAATTGACATATTATAGGCGCGTAGCGATAAGGCCCTTTAAGAAGGGATGGCTCACTCTCTCTCCTGCTCTAGGACATTAACATTAAGGGGAAGACTTCGTAGATTCACTGTGCATTTGTTCTGAAAACAGCGCACTCAGCTCGGGTAATACATCATGTCCGGCATTCGTAGATCATTCCTCCTGATGATTCTATTCGAAATGGAATTGTGCAGCTGCAGCCCCTATTCGCCTATTCTCTGGCCGTGGGTGTGGGTTTCTACTACTTCTTTTAAGGCAAATTGGCCTCCCTCCCGCTACGGCTCGCTGTACGTTCCTTTAGCTATAGGCGTGTCCAATCCGATAAGAATCCGTTCCACATAGTGCAAGAAAGTCCCGGTGTGAACTCCCCCCTTTAAGAGATAGTCTGACTCCAGCAGATTCTGGAGAAGCCAATTCTCTCTCTCGATCTACTTTACCGACAAGAGCTCTGAATGAATGAGCAATGAGTTTGTTTGATTCGAACTATGAAAAGCAGAGGAAATAGAATATTATATAGCTATAGGGCTAGGTTCCGCTCCTCGCTCGAGCTACCAGCTATCTTAGATTGAATTCCTGTTGACTAATCCGAGTCCTTGAGAGCTTAGACGTCAGCGGGGAAGAACTCCGAAAGAATTTCATCGGCTCCTCCGTACTCTTCAATCGGGTGATTACGGCCTGAAGGATCGAAAAATGTGGCCTAGTCTTTCTATATCGACTTTCATTCACTCCCCACTTGAAAGTCATTGTTAGGTAAAGCATCTCTAGCAGACGCAATCAGTGAATCTTCTTAGTCTCTCGGAGAAAGGTAGCGAAGTACGAGTGCTCAATTCAGATTCGATATCTGGGCTTTCCCTTACTAGTCAAGTGGAGTGAATCCCGACTCCCTTGCTGGCATGAAAACAGCTCGAGTCTCATCTCTCTAATCATAGAAAGAAAGATATCCTATCCCTAATCTCTTTTGTCAATCAACCTTTCGGATCGAAAGCACTTTCCAAGAGATTGCTTACTTACTTTTCCTAGGAAGCAGATGCGACTTCTGCTTTTTTTCCTTTCTCTTGGTGTACGGACAACCAAAGAATTGCATATGTAACGGTTTCATCCGCGACGACTGATCTAAGAGTATAGAATATTGGGTGGAAAAAAGAAAGATAGGCGCTATGTTAATAGCCCTAACCGTATACTAAGAAGTGAGAAGTGAGGATGAGATCTTTTTTTTCCTTCATTCAGGAGAAAGCACCAGGGCCGGATTGCCTGGGCTATGGGCCGGTGTCTGCTCCGTCTTCAGAGAATATAGATAGATAGGCTCACTCTCTGTCCGCTTGTCTCATTCCTATCTTTGAATAGCTTGTTGTCCCAGACCACAAGAACAAAAGGTTTAGCTACCGCTACCTCACCTAGTAATAGATCGTAGTAGACCTTTAACCTAGTCCTTACTCTAACGAGTAAGCCCAATCAAGACTTCTAGCAAGTGAGCTCTTTCCATACCTCACTCTAACAAGTCCACTACGGCCAGATCCGCTGCATTATCAGGTGCTGCATTGGTCCCCTTTCTCCTCCCTCTTTGGTTGACTAGCTTAGTACTTTAGTGCTATTAGGGGAGATCTACTCTGAGCAGAAAGAAGACCCATACTCCAAGCGTCGACCCTTCCTCATCTGTAAACTCGCTTTGATCCGATACGTCTTTCGTTAAACCTTGATCGCTAGTGTTGTTCCGTGGGACAAAATCCTTCTCTGAGGACTAAGGCTAAACGTTGACACTAAACCTAAAGTAGGCGAAAACATGGTCACTCCCTTAGCGCTTCATGGTTGGGATTGATGTTGACTGGCCTCTCTCGCGTACCAATAGCGAAAAGGTGACTTCCATTAACTAATCTAAAAGGAAGGTAGGACTAGCTCGACTGAAAGCCAATCTACATGATAAATGAACACTACCAAAAAGAGAATAGTTAAGAAGCCAGCCTCACATAACGAAGTGAGCCCACAGAAAAACCTGACAAAGAGAGGGACAAGTCCTCACTCTAAGAATCTTTATCACGTGGATCTGATGCACCACCTGATAATGCTGAGTCACTCAGAGAATGAATCCTCCGCCACCCCTACACACGAAATTCCACTCTCCTATGTCGAAGAACTAAGTCTAAGATCTGAGGCAAATACAAAGTCAACTGACGGCGGTCCGTCCATGACCAAAGCTGCGCCTTCTACGCCCTCAAGACCTGGCTCAGCCTTACCCGACCGCTGTGCATCACCATGGCTTCGCTAAACATCCAGTGCGCCACCTTACTAAAAAATAGGCAACTTGTACAATCCAATTCATCAACATGTAGGTATGGGCTATAGTCCAACTCTAGGTTGATTCGTTCCAGGCTTTGCCTTTTTCGATCTTAAGAGCTTTCTTCTCGCTATGCTACTCGGGGTAGTAGTCCAATCCTGGCGACCTATGGTTTTTGGTTGTTTCCAAAGCACTAAGCTTTAGTTACCCTTAAAGTGAAAGAAACTAGAGGGCTCCTTTTAGTCGCGCCTTATGGCGAAAGAGAATCCTTTCAGTCCAGGCACTCAGTGCAGTCCAGACGCTCAGGGGAAGACGGAGGTTAGGAATGCTGATTAGAACCAATACGATTGCCCAGAGGACTTTTCTAATGAAGTTAACCAAGTTGAGATTATAAGTAGTTAACCAACTTATGCCGAGTGTTTGGCTTTGATCACGTTTACGGACGATTACTTGCAACCAGGACTCATTAAGCATAATAGGCCTTTGTTCATTTCATAATTCCGGGTTGGAGATAACAAGAATCATGATAGATGCGGGGTCGGCTGTTAATCTCCTACCTTTGAGAATGCTAAAACGTCTCGGGATTGCTATTCATGTCGTAGGTGCGTCTATGATCTTCTTTGATAGGTTGGATCGACAGCAAAGGAAAGTAGCTTGATCACTGGCTTTGACTTGCCTGCTAGCTATCCATTTCCTGCTCGCTTGCTTGCTTAGAACCTGTCATCCACCTAAAGATAACCAAAACGAAGGTAGTTGACTACTTGCTTGTTAAAGGATTTCCAGTAGCTACCCGTAGACGCTAACTCATATGCCGTTGCCTAGGTTCATCTCCGCCTGTGAAAAGGGGGAACTAGTGGTTCCGGAGATTTTGGTCCGCACCTCGTTGAAATGCGCAGATTCCAGAGAAGATGTATCGCCATTCCATACATATAGGTCGACCTCTTGCAAACCCCCGGAGATGAAAGCAGCAAGGATTTCTTTCGGGGTAGGCTTTCCGGATCAGATAGACCCGGCTGGATATTTCATAACTTGGACTGCCAATCCCTCCCCCTCTTTTTACCGGTCAGATCTTTTAGAACCAACCTTTAGTCATTAAGGTGAGTCCGGGCCTATCGGTCGAAGAAAAATCATTCCTCAATTTAGCAAGCATCTAAGACATAACTGGTAGAGAACTAACTAGGAGAAGAAAGACAAGCAATACAGTCAGGCAATTCCATTGTTGATGTAGTTCCTTCTACGATTGGCTTAGTGGTTAGTGTACCTGAGCAGGGAATCGAGCTAACTCTTCAACAAAGAAAAGAACAACTTCTTGAAACTAGCGCTATCCTTCCCCGAGGGAATGAGTGGTATAAAAAGAAGGAAGGCAAGAATTTGAAATAAGCTAAAAAGCTCTTTCTCGATTCGCCGCATTTCTATCTCTTACTATCATAAAGAAGACTAGCTTTCCATTTAGGGTGGTAGCTTCACTAACTTCAAGAGGGACTCCCAGACAGAGAAGAAAATCCTTTAGGGTCTTTCAGTTTCCGAGTCTTCCTCTCGTCAAGCAGGAATCATTGACGCTATTAGTTGACGTTGATTCTCGTACTTTTCCTAGGTAGTTATGAGCGGACAAGTGCACTGAGGCCGCCTGTCTCATGGCGAAGGAAGATTCATACTATCGAGAGTGACCTACCTACGTAATATGCAACTTTGATCTTTCATTACTACCGCTCAAGCTAAACCTTCCTATGGTATGCCGCCCAGCCCCTTGGGCAAGAAGCGCCTCCAGAAAGCGGATGAATATAGTTCCATCTCCGATATAGTTGGGGGATATTTGACAAGTCTAACTGGGGAAATATAAGAACGTTACCGATAGCGATCACAACCGGTGTCAAATACATGATTGCCATACCTGCTTTGGCTGTTTTCAACGCTGGAGGAGCGTCTACGGGTAAAGCACATTGAGATATCCCATATCCTTTGCTCGTTCGCTTGGCATTACTATAGTAGCACCAGTCTTCCTTCCTTTTTAGTGCACATGAAACGGAAACCCTAACAGAGACTACCCACACGGTGATCAAAACTCTTCCTTCTCTGCTTCACTGTCAGGCGCATGAACGAAGCTGTAACGGAGCGTGTACGCGACGATCAAACACACGAACATACTAGACAAAGGAAGAGAGGCAAGCGCTGAGCTAACGTCGCGATTTCAGTCTTAGAAAGAGTCAATTCAGTAAAGAAAGCTCAATTACATTGACCCTCACTGACGTTAACGGATTTTATACTATTCGCTCTGCTTTAGCCCGATCCTCTCTCCACGTAGCCCCAAGTACAACCATGTTAGCCTTTCTTCCTGGTTGAGTTGAAAAGAATCTCAACACTTTAGGAATCATACATCCTTTGTCTGACTATTTCACCCTGAGAAGATAAAGAGTAGGAAAGAAGGGAGGGTCTTCCTATTAGTCCGAGAGCATTGGTGCAAGCCCCATAGAGACAATACATAAAGATCTGTCTCTGGAGCGCCGGATGACGCCTAATCTTATGCTGTTGAAGAATCTGCTATCGATGAATCAATCTCCTACCTGTCGCATCTCCTGCTGTTGACTCAGCTACTCTTTATCTTGATGAATTTCCCGCTGATCCTATTTTCGCTTTCTTTTCTTTTCCCACTTAAGAATATGATGTCGAAGAATCTACCTAAAAGGGATCTACTCAAATGAAAGTCATTATTTTACTAAGTAAGTGGTAAGACGATGTATAGAGATCGGACATGCCTCGGGTCTCATCTCTTTACCCGAGCTTGCTTTCCTTCCTTTGGCGCTATGTTAATAGCCCTGCCTGAAAAGAAAGGCTAGCTTAGTTACCTGCCGGCCTTCTATAAAAGCCTTCTCGAATAGGGAAAAGCCTTTAATCCAGGTGAGTGTTAGCGCTTAACTAATAAGATAGAAAGGGAGTAGATCTGGTAGCGAGAGGGTAAGAGTACCCTTTTTGTTAAGGACATTTTTCATGTTCTTTTTACTTCTTTTAAGTCGAATAGGACGAAGGAGTAAGGCTTTGAGGGAGATTCTAGTGTTTTTTCTTCTTTCTATATTCTTTTTCGGAGTGGGAAATGTTGTGATGAATCAAGTATATTAATTTCCTTGCTTTCATCTATTCTTGGGGTGTGGGTATTGATTACGCTTTTACGGCTATATTCGATGTCTACTTGGGAATCTAGAGGTGACCATACTATCGACCTCAGCTCGCAACCTTGTCGGGTGCAGGAACAACCAGTAAGTTCACTCTTTACCATAGGTGAATGTGGATCCGCTTAATTATTATCATTTTAACCAGAGGCATTCTTTAAAGCATCAAAACTCTCGATTCCTCTCTATTCATTTTCGAACTAAGCTTTACTTTCTTTGCGTGCCTTCACAAGGTTATCCCGCGCTATCCTTTTCATTGTTTGTATTTATCCTCACCTCACAGCTTTCCGCGAGGGTATGGATTCCTGTGGTCTATGATGGGCTGTCCCCTATTGTAGGTATTCCCACGCTGTCCATTATGTGCGGGCTTGAAAGAGATACTCCAATTCCAATAATGGTGCTCACACTCTTATTGTCCAAGATCATTACTAAAGTGTTGGCCAACAGGTCTATCAAACCCAGAACCAGAGCAGGAAAGAAAGGGAAAATAAAGAATTACTGCTGCTAGCTTTAAGAGAGACTTCGACTTATCTATAGGAAACTACTACTTAGGGTAGATAGAGGAATGAGTGCTTTATTTCCTTCTTTGGAAATGCACCTTCACCAGCCCCTTTTCGACGTGGGCAAAGAGCAAGACATGAAATAACAAGATCTTTTGGATAACGAAGTCATCTCAAGGGCTTAGCAACCAGCTCTGAACCATCATAGGTTGTTGACTACATAGATGGAGGATTGCACCTAGATGCCCGACTTCGTATCCCACCCTCTCCTGCTGATCCCTTTATGCGTACCTGAAGCCTGATCGTTTTTCTCGTAGACCGCTCCTGATGTGACCCGTTAGCCCATATCTAATACGCTGTGCCGGTGCGCAAAGCAAGCACGCTTAGACAACGATGTCCAATCTTTGGTCTGCCCATTAAATTAAGGGCTGACTCCCTAAACTTATGTTAAAGGAGAGCAAGAGGACTACTACTGGGATTATTCTATTACTAATTGATGACCTGGGGGGCTACTCTTCTTTCTCCACTACAGATATTGACTGACCTGTTGATAGGATAGCGGGGGCAGTAAAGAGGAGAGGAGGAAAAAAAAGTAGAGTTAGGTTCTGTTCTTGTGTGTAAGCCCCTTTAGAGTAGAGATTCGTCTGCTCATTCACAGCGTATGATTCTTATCCAATTGCTTCTTCTGAAAACGCGGCGTCGGTTAATCTTTCTTATTCTCCCTTCCCTTCGGGGCTCCTCATGTTGCTACTAATAGAAACAGTTCGGACCTTGCTCATACAATCCTCGGGACTACTATTGGTTAATCTTTGTCCTCCCTAGGGAAAGTAAACAAGACGATACTTTTTAGGAAAGACAGGGTTAGCGCCCTTTGGTAGCCTTCCAGTTCAGCTACAGCGAGCTCTTCACTTGATAGAAGAGCGAGACATAACGGAGGAAATGGTGCTTTGTCGATCCTAACTCCTTGCTTCGGAATGCGATTACCTACTTTCCGCCTCACCTGTCGATTAAAGAATTCAACCAACTAGTTGGAGATGGCAGCTTCGAGCCCCACCTTTGATATCCAGTCGTGTGCCTGCCTTCTTGGATATGTTTATTTCGATGAGACCGCTCTGATCGGGATCTGACTCCACTAATGTAACCGTTTTCGTACCATGTTTTTCACCTAGGGCCTACGCTTTTTGAGTGTAGCCTATCTTCGTGCTGGAATGGTTTTTTCCCTCGGTGCATATTATCATATAGAAAGAGGCGAGGCGTAGCGATTCGTACTACCGGAAAAGTTTCGCTAACCGGCAGGCAATAGAATCAGCCGATAGGGGCGTAGCGAATCACATAAATAAGCCCCTACCCGCCAGCGTGCGGATAGATAGGGCGTGCGAAGCGCGAAGGGGATGGATGTCTGAGCGGTTGAAAGAGTCGGTCTTGAAAACCGAAGTATTGATAGGAATACCGGGGGTTCGAATCCCTCTCCATCCGCGAGGTCATAAGTTCTCTCTTGCCTTATCTATAGATAAGAACGAATCTCCTCGACTGATATGATGGATGGAATGGGTAGAAGGTTGAGGTTATTGTGTGTTGATTTAGTTAGGACTTTGTCTCCCTTTCGTTATCTTCCGCCCCGGGTGGATGCACAAAAGGAGAGAGGAAAAGTAGAAAAGGGGGAGCTAAGTCGAAGATCTCGGTGTCGTCGTGAGTGGTTGATAAACAGCGATTGCAGTTTTATTTAGGGAGTCCCAACCGCTTAACAGACAAAGAAAACGATAGAGACTTCCGGGTATAGGGTGACGACCTTAATGAATCAAGTATTCAGGTGGCAGAGTTATTAGCTACATAAGCGCTCAAATTCCTGAATACTTATTGCCCTGGCTTCTATGATCAACCCCTGGCACATTTAGGTTTTGATCTGAGGCTATCTCTTTCCTATCTCCGGATCATAAGCTGCAGGACCCAACACAAGTATTCATCCTTTCCAATCTGAAAAAGGTGTTGCCGAAAGCTTACCCTCTTCCACACAGATGCTACAGCCGCTATAACTTTTGCTGGAGGGGAATTACAGAGTTCGCCTCTCGACATCTTGTTTGGTAAACGGAATTTTTACCCAGGCGCCCTAGTGTTGCCTAACCGTTCGGCCGGAGATGTCGGATGCGAGATCTTTAGCTACTTGTATCAATTTGCCGCAGTGTGCTTAGATACAATGCGCTGGCAGCTGAGGCTTGGCAGAAAATGAAAAGTAGGGTCTTCAATCAGAATGATAATTATTATCTATTTCCATGACCTGCACTATACGCAACGAAATAAACTCCCAGGCTTCCTACCTGCTACCTATTTCTCACTCACAAGAGCTTCGACCTTGCAACTACTTGAATTTCTCTTGCCTTCATTCCCATAAGATAAAAGCTTTCCTACCCTAGTTCCTAAGCATAGACATTTCCTCTTTATTTACTATTAGATAGAGTAGAACGACTGTACCAAGCACCATCCCTATGTTGACTAATGCCATGCAAAGAAATCTACTCCTATGAATTCACATCTCTTTTCCATAAACTCCTATGAGAGGACCGGCCACTGGGAATAGCAAGAAAAACTCGACAAGACAACAGAAAAGTAGCTTACCCAAAGCTAATCCTCAGTTTCAACCAGTACAAAAGCAAAGCTTGTCCCAGCCTCATTAGACTGAAAAGAATTACCCCTGCTTCTACTAACTTAGAGCTACTAGCTCACTAGAAGAAGGGCATCTCTATCTATATCTTCTTCTAGGTCGGCGGCCCCTGCTGGAGTGAAACCTTCCCTTCTGATGTTGAATCTATCGCATTTACTGGATAAAGATGTGACAGCCATAGTCCTAGCAGTAAGCTATGTAACTCTGGCAGTTCGAGCAGGTCTCAACGAGCCTTTCTTTTTTGTGGGCCTTTCTTTACCTGATGGATGAGCTTACCTAAGACCCGAGAAAAGTCCTTAGTGGATAAGCAACTATTCCAATCCCAGGAATATATACACCAATAGACTGATATTTTGAATCTGTTAGCGCTGCCCTATACCTGTACTTGTCGTCTACTTTCACGAAATAAGGAGAAGGCTAGCCAAAAGAAGAAAAGTATACTCAGTGCAGCTATCGACTGGAAAGGTTATCCCCTAATGGCATTTCCCTATGATCTTCATACTACCTTTCTGATTCTATTTTAACTAAGCCAAATCCTTACCTTTAATAGAATCTAATAAGAGCTTTCTTCTCCAACTTCCCCTTGTTCTATTAGAAGTAAGTAAGGAAGAGGCTTATCCTAGGACTTCCAGGGGAAAACCCCATGGCTTATAGGACACTCCTAATCCAATGGCTAGCCGGGACGCCCTCTTAGAGATGAAAACGATTTTCTTATCGATAGACAATCCGCCTCCCTAAAGATGGAAACTCTAACCCCTATCCAATATCTAAATGCGAGCACTGTGGACTAGGAATGAGTCTTGAATGGCTTAGAAGCATAGTGCCTCACTTGACTGAATGCTGGCAGGCATGGGCTAAGTCCACTTCTTTCACAGCGCTACGCTCCTAATTGCTTGACTGCGCCTCTTTGACTCGCTGCAATGGCATTGGGGACTCTGAGACTGTGCCTCCACTTTTTGTGTGTACAGGATGCTGTGATTCTATGATGCAATCAAGAAAGAAAGTATTTGAAAACAGGACAATTTTTCCATTAATTCAAAAAGAGAAAAAATTGAAAAAAGCTATGACAACTACAAGATATTGAAGACTTTGTATTCCAATTCGTATTCAAAGTCTACTGCTCGATCTATGCCCCTAGACTAACATCTCTATCTCGATCCGTATCTGTGACTGGCTTGGGGTATGTATTCGCTCCCAGGTCAACAAGGCCAGGTATCGATCTGGCATCCTCCACTTATACTGGCACTAAGAAAAACCAACCCCTGCCTTGTGACCATCTGAACCTGCGGCTTTATCCATTCCTTCAAGAAGGCTAGACCTCCACTAGAGGCACTAGCGAACATAGGGGTTTATACGATAGCACCACCGATCCTCTATTTTTGTTACGACAGTGTAATGGAGAATGGATGCCATAAAGAGACTGGACTCTTTTTTTCAAGGCGCAGATATTATGAATTCCCGAGATAGGCACTTGAAAAAGCAGCTTTCAATAATTTTATTAGATGAAGAATGAACTTACTTAGGCAAGGTTTAGGCCCGTGTGCCGGATATGCTTCAGCCGGATCAGATGGTGGATTGACTTCCGGCAAGAATAAGAAGAAAAGGCCTCCGGCTGCGCTAAACATCAGTGAATCAATAGACAAGAGTTCGAGTAGTTCATCTCCAGGTCTGAAATCCGGTCGTAATCTGTCTTTCTAATAGAGCCTCTTTCCAGGCTCGAGTGGGAAAAGAGACTCGTCGTGAAGAAGTCGCTGTCTTTGAGAGGAGGGTTGGGCATGATCTTTCTCAGGTGCTGCTAACGCCACGCCCTATAACATTCCAAAGAGAGCTTTTAAAAAAAATAAAAAAATAGAGCTAGGGAAGACTCCCTAGCCTTTACCAATGGGTCCAGAAGTCTTTACTACCTCCTAAAGAGGACTCATTTCCTTGGAAAGGATCCAGGTGTTCAGAAGTTTCGTTTTTCATCCTGTCACTCTACCTCAAAGGGCTTTGTTCCTTCCAAGTCAAAAGATTAAGATCTAGGGCTAGCCGGACAATGAAAACTTTCTTGACAAGCTTGATCCCTGATGAGCGTAGAAACAAGGGTTTCGGCTCATGTTTGGGAATTATTAAGAGAAGGAAGAAAGCTATTTTAAAAGGATAGAGTAATTGTTAACTCCTGTTTTTCAAGCTACAAAATGTCTTTTTGACCAATCCGCTTCATCTTATTAGAAGGTAGAAAAAAGAAAGGAGGAACATCTATTATTTCATAACCTGCATTGGTGCGGTAGAGTGGCACCTCATATGCTCGATCCATAGAGAAAGAGGGAGTACCAAGTCGTTCAGGAGTGGAATATTACCACGTATCCATCAATCAGTCGAAGGAGATTTGAGATTCCGTAAGTAACTCAGTGAGTGCTCTCTAAGTCTAAGAGTAAGGGCTTGGCTTCCCTACTTTGGCAAAGATCTTGGAAGAAAGAAAGGTTATGGGTTTTGACTAAGCCCAGGCCTTTTTGAGTAAAGCAAGTAAAGAAGGGGAAAGCGAGGAGCGATGGGAATGTAGTGTAGAAGCGTGAACTAGCCGCAGCTCGTTGAAGATCAGAGCAAGAGGAATCGGCCTAGGAAGACCTAAAATTCCTTTCTTTGATTTAGAGATAGAGCCCGTGTGGAGGAAAAGGGGGTACCTCTGAATTCAATTCCTTCTATCTTTCAGTCCTAATCCCCTAGAAAAGTCCTTGGCAAATGGGAGCTTCGTTGGTAGAGGTCGGAATCATAACAAGACTCCTAAGTAGCGGGCAAAGGCGAATACTTCTGATGAGATGAATTTTAGTATATAAAGGTAAAGGCTTCGCTCTCGCCTTGAATGAAGACTCGTAAAGACGTTCTAGTGCATTTAGTAAAGTTCAGTCTTCTTCTTGGTCTTACGTCTACCTATCCTTTCCTTGTGACGCCTATGCTTTTAGAGCTTAGACAAAAAAAGGTATTCTCAATGGAAATCTTTCAAGAAGAAAGGACTAACCCTAGACAAAGGATGTTGACATTGATGGCTTGAGCGGACGCAACTGCCAAGCAGAGTAGTAGAATACTATGCCTTTCTTCATGCTATCAGTGAATCTGCGAAGTAATACCAAGGCAAAGAAGTTCATAAAGGCAGCTTTGTCAGGTCCGAATCGATACTACGGCAACTCCTAAGCGTAAGCTGAAACTAAAGCCAATGCTGAAATACGAGGAATGAGGGACTTTAGTTATAGAAAAGAAATGGTTGAGGAAGCGAAATTTCATTCTTTTCCTTGCTTATTACTTCCATTTATCCTTCCAGTTAGGCTGAAGACACGTAGGATACCTCTCATTGATTGATTTCGTCCTTACCCTGTCTCCTCATCTCTGTTTGCTGTCACTCTGTCCCTATCTATAGCTGATAAGGAGAGGAGATGGCGGTCCTCTTGATTGAGAACCGGGGAATCCATCTAATCTGGTTCCAGTGAAGGAGATCCAAAGAAAAGTCTACCAACTCACTCTGTAGGCTACCTAAAAGCATCAGCTGCCGATTCAGATCCGGGAAAGCTGCCCAGCGAACTGGAAGGTAGCACCTTAGGCCAAACAGACACTCGTAGTAAAGCCAGGCGCTTTTAAGCCCTACTCTCAGTCTCCGTATAAAGGAAAAAAAGACCCCAGAAAGATTCTTCTACACTTTGACTTTTATCCTCCTTTCCGCCTAATGCTTTACTTAGGCAAGGTTTAGGCCCGGTAGCCGGAGATGCTCCCTCTCCCTATAGGAGAGCAATGAAAGCAATCTATCTCACTCCCAACAGCTTAGACATTATAGACCCTGTGATCTCTCTTCCTGCGAAATGACTTCAACATGTGCACCGTTCGTGCCCCTTCGACTTAGTAAATAATCTTCCGGTCTTTGGGAAAGAACAACTCTTGGTCTTTTGAAGATCATAAGCTGGATTCTTGACTTGAAAGATACTGAGATACTGTCAAGAAAAGGTACGAAGGCCCTGCCCTATCAACTACGCCTACACTCGCAGGAAGGAAACTGGCTGACCTCCACTCAAATAGTACTCGCTTTCTTGACTGCCTTTCTTTAACGAAAAGAGCCTTACGCCCTAGAAAAGACTCCGACAATGGGACTAAAGGCTATCGCTTTCCTTATTCATAGGGGCATGTGTAACAATTCTTTCAAGCAAAGCACTAGGAGATTAGATAGGCTGCTATAATGCGTGATTTTGCGCGCCTTTCTTCAGCTTTCAGAGGTAGGGCGATCGGGTGGGAGTTTGAACATCAATTGCGTAGCCCCAAAGATGCCATTTTTGTCCATAGAAAAAGGGGATAGCGATAGGAAAACAGGGTATTAGATTTAAAAGGGGAAAGAAAAGAATGTACATTTTTGTTAGCACATAAAAAAGTAACTAAAGACGCGAGAAAGGCCTCCAAGTAGGGCATTGAGAAAAGGAATTTAAGGAGGGATATCTATTTTTTCTCATTTTATGAAGGCCAATAACTGACCCATGAGCGAAGGATGGTCTGCTTCTACTCCGACGATGCATTTGAACTTCATGGAGAGGGCATTTTATGAGATTGAAAGATAAGATAGGGTCACAGGACTTCTTTATCAAAGCATTTTCGGGTGACGGCTGAAGGCATTCTAAGATAAAAGAAAATACCAAACAAGCTTAAGCGGAAATGAAAGAGTAGAGGGAAAGCTAAAAATAGCCAAAAGCCACTCGTGCGCGGGAAGATGGGCAGCAGAAGACTCCTTCTCTTAGCTTAGGTCAATCGCAAGGTCTGAGCCCTGGAACTACCTATCTTCAGTAAGAATCTCCGCTTCGCCTGATTGAGGGGCGATCACATTCGTAGATTCCCCCGCCCAGGAAATCGAGTCAGGGACGAAAGAAGAAGTTTCGCCGCTTCCTTCGCTGGGACATCTAGGTCAGCCGCATCTGCAGTTGAAGCAGTGGAAGGCTTTCTCACTGATAGAGCTAATGCCCTTCTGCTGGTCTTTCGTCCATTGCCTATGGTCTCCGGTAAGTAGTCTATAGTTCACTTTCGTCTATGGCCTGCCCCGCTCTCTTTTCAACTTAGTTATTAGTACTTCGGAGTGGTGCATACTCTCCTGCTTGGCTATTGAATGAATCTTATGCTTGTCAGGTCCACTCCTGTGTCTTCTCTTGCCTATCGTCCACTATTTACTTATTTAGAATAGTCTCCAACCCCGGAAAGATGATCTCTTCCACTAACCTCTTCCCATGAACTTCCGGAGTCCCTATCTAATAGTCACCCCCCTCCCTAGCTACTAGAATTATAGGCTAAGGCTAAAACCAAAGGCGCAAGAAGTTCTCACATGAATAGACGTTTGAATATTCGCTCAGTACTTGAACCACTTTATAGATAGATTAAGTAGTCACTCGGATTCGTCGTTCACTTTCTCAAACCGACGAAGCCTACTCGAACTTCGTATTCCCTGCCACCATACCTGAATGAAGGAAACTAATAGCTAGAAAAACAGGCTATTCCATCTAAGGCATAACATGAACCGAGGAATCCAACCAAATAGGAATGAATAGGCATGTGGGATCTTCTTCTTTATATTAAGATAGAGCTTGCATTGATTCAATTGATTTGAAGCGGCGGTTATACTATACATACAGACATAGTTTTCACTAGGGGTTTTAACCGAGTTGGTCAGAAGCAACCTCAGCAGAAAGCCACTCTTCCAGAGTCTCGTCCATCGTCTGCTTAGGCGACTATTTAATAGCCTTTAGATCTTCCTGTGAGTTAGGCCCCGAATACTCTAATCTAATAGGCTAGGCTCCTTCCTCTGTTCTTTTTTTTTAATATACACTAAACCGAAAGTCTTGGTTTCAATGACTCCCCAAGCCATGACCTATTTGATCCTTCAGAACCAGCTAGTAAAGAAAAGAAGAATTCACTATACTATAACTATAATAGTAGCCGTGTGGACATAAAAATCTTAACTTTCATGAGCTGGAGTTTAGGAATCGGGTATAGGTGCTGTCCATTCCATAGACGAGAGACCCGCTGACCCACTAGTGGTTTTAGTTGGTAAAAGACAACAGGTTCAAGACTTTTCTTTAGAATAACAATTAGGAGATGGAGCGAAAGCACAAGGCCAGTTCTCATCAACTGAGAGCTCCACTCCAAGAGAGGGAAAGCAGCACAAGTTGAATTCAATTCCGTGAGACCTATGAATGAGATATATTAGGAGACCTTTGACCATTTTTAATCCATATATAGTGGACACTCTCACGGAAATCCTCCTTAGTATGGAACAGCGATTCTAAATGTTCGAAATGAAGCTGTCAATCATAAACCAGAACACTACCAAGAACATTTCATCAAACCTCCTAAAGCCAAGGCCCTCCTATCAAGAACCTATGGTTTTCTTTCATTTTCTCATTCTCTACTATTATTATATTATCAGAGAGGAAAGCACGGCTAGTCTAAAAGAAAGTCAATATACAGACACATTTTCTTTACTTAAGTTATAGAATATCAAAAGGCAGCTAAACGTAAACAAGATCTATTTCTTAGGTCGGTGTCAACCCACGGATAAAGAAGACCCACGATTCGACCTCTAACTTTAGAATGGATATTTCCGGGTGTTCAAAGTAAAGTACCGTTCACCTTATTTTGTGTTTTGTGCGCAGCTTTGCTTGAGTTGAAAAACAACTTATTAAAAAAAAGAACCGCATCCAGATCCCGGAAAGATTATAGGTAAAGAAAGATCTCCGCTCGATCTTACACTTAAAAAAAAAGGAGTTCACCAGCAAAAGACGATTGTTGATTACTTACGGGCTGCTTATCGATTAAGAAATCGAATGAGGGGGACCTTTTTTATACGCTCTTTTTAATTAACAAGTAGAACTACGAGAAGGAAAAAGTACTAACTCTTCGCCTTTCAAAATATTGCGTATATAGAGATAGTCAGTCTTGACTTATCTCAAGCAATGTCCAAAGACTCCCATGCCTTTCTTGGTTGGACCAAGGCGATTGTAGATAAGTCTTTCTTCATTTTTAGAGGAAGAAGCGGAACTCGTTTTTTCTCAATCAATCCATATGGAAAATCCATTTCCACGCATCTTTTTCTTTGATGAACGCAGTCTGAACCCTTCCAGTGAACGTATAGTAGAACTTCAATCTGATATACACACAAAATTGGGGGAGTTGATGATTAACAAGAGTCCCCAAGATGTTCTGGAAGCGGCCGAAATTTTACATGGGGAAAGCAACCATATCCCTTTTCTTGAGTCCATTTTGAAAGATTTGAACGAAAATGGAGTAGCAGGTACAGCCTATAAAGAAGCCATTCAAATGTGGGTCGATTTTCAGGGAAGCCCACTTGAGCAATTTTCCATTCTCCCATTGATTCCTATGAAAATAGGAAACTTGTATTTCTCATTCACAAATCCATCTTTGTTTATGCTACTCACTCTCAGTTTGGTCCTACTTTTTGTTAATTTTGTTACTAAAAAGGGAGGAGGAAACTCAGTACCAAATGCTTGGCAATCCTTGGTAGAGCTTATTTATGATTTCGTGCCGAACCTGGTAAACGAACAAATAGGTGGTCTTTCCGGAAATGTGAAACAAAAGTTTTTCCCTTGCATCTCGGTTACTTTTATTTTTTCGTTATTTCGTAATCTCCAGGGTATGATACCTTATAGCTTCACAGTTACAAGTCATTTTCTCATTACTTTGGGTCTCTCATTTTCTCTTTTTATTGGCATTACTATAGTGGGATTTCAAAAAAATGGGCTTCATTTTTTAAGCTTCTCATTACCCGCAGGAGTCCCACTGCCGTTAGCACCTTTTTTAGTACTCCTTGAGCTAATCCCTCATTGTTTTCGCGCATTAAGCTTAGGAATACGTTTATTTGCTAATATGATGGCCGGTCATAGTTTAGTAAAGATTTTAAGTGGGTTCGCTTGGACTATGCTATGTATGAATGATCTTTTCTATTTCATAGGGGATCCTGGTCCTTTATTTATAGTTCTTGCATTAACCGGTCTGGAATTAGGTGTAGCTATATTACAAGCTCATGTTTCTACGATCTCAATCTGTATTTACTTGAATGATGCTACAAATCTCCATCAAAGTGCTTATTTATTTATAATTGAACAAAAGCGAGGAATCTTTTTGATTCCGAGTTTACGCGGTGAAAGATCTAAAAGAGGTGGATGATCCTCTGTCGCCACTCCTTTCGTAGTCAACCCGGCCCGGGAGGGTTTCTCAAGTTCCAGATCAAATATGGGCTTCGGTGCTTTACCTTATCTTATTATTAAAAGGGAAAAGCCCTACCCTGTACAGAGGATATCGACTACCTTTGGGCTTTCCAACTATCAGACAGCTACATATTTAGATACGGGTCAGCTACCCTTATTCGTATCAGTCCAGGTAGGCGAATCATGCTACAATTCTAAATTCTTTTTTAAAAGTATACGGATATTCCCGAAGGCGGGTGATGCCCAGAAAGAATTCAAGGTCAGAAATCCCAGTAGTTGCGCAGGGAAAGACCTCACTCGCACGTAATCACGTAATCTATAAGGCTCTTCTTGAAATACGTGGGCGAATAACCAATCCAATAAGTCTTTCTGGCTGGATCTCCCCAAATAGACTCGTTTTTGTAGGTGTCCCCGAGAATGCCAGTCATAAGCATAAGAAAGCTCGATCGGAGGTGGCTTTCCTTTCTTTAGGAACCTATTTCCTCTGCGCAGATGAGCGCCCCCCGCCTTTCTATTCTCTTTCAGAGTGTGTCACATAAACCTTCATAGCAAGCACAGAAAGAGAAACCACAGGACTTTGCCAGCCGCCTAGCAATACACCAGTACAGTAAGTCAGTACAGCGTATTCAACCTGTCAGGAATGATATCCACCACTTCACTTGAATTCTTTATGAGATTCCCTATTTTTAGAATAATAAGTCAAGGGCACACAAAGAAAGGCTTGAACATAAAAAACTTTATGCAGAACTTGTACAAGCGAATATCTATGTGAATCTGATCAACAAAGAAATGGAGAAGACCAGGCATTCGTTACAGTTGTAGTGTAGTCCTTTTTTAAGACAAAAGAGATATCCACAGTCTCTATCCTTTACTCTTACGGGCCAGTAAGAAAGTGCCTGTCCCCCCTTTCGCTCTCCTTGTATTTTTCCATCATGTCCGCCGGCATAGTTTCCTGGCTCTCATCGGATCCCTACTCCTCATTCGCCCGACATCCTTTTCTTAGTCCCTTTGGTGGATTGAAAATTCATCTCTTTCGCTCTCTACTCTGTCCCAGTTGCCCCTCATCCCTGCTTTCCCCTAGTTGGGAAATAGTTAATGAATTCGATTCTATGATTCACTCTATTGTATTGTACCACTATTTTACCTTTTCTATTCAAAAAAATATGACCAACATAAGACTTAGCGTAAGTCCCAGGCTTAATACGATGACCCCATCTCGCTACGTTCCTTAATAGTTTTTTATGCAGGTACTAATAAATAGAGCAAATTAGTGCAAATAGTTCAGTACAAATAGATTGACTTCCTAGGGAGCACTTCTTCTTATGTCCCCTTCCTCTTCACTCTAGCAAGAGCTACTTCCCTTAAAGCCTCCTACTCCTATAAAAGAAGGAAGAGAAAGAGAAAAGAGAACCTGAGATGGCATTTTCTTCAGCTATAGCCGCCTTCTTGTATCTATGAACTAGCTTGAGCAACTGAGTCTTATTCTCTTTCTCTTTTTCTCTGAGGTAACTAAATCGTATGAGAGAGAAAGAATAAGAAGCAAGGGCCTATCTATCCTAAATAAGTAGTCGGAGGTTGGCATGCTCAGTCTGAGAGCCATATGGGAGGGGGTGAAGTGAAGGCCCTCTTTGGTGTATAAGGAATTATGCTTATGAATTGGGCGTGAAGCATCGTTCAAACGCCCCCTCCAACAGAAACAGATGAGGAATCATATTCAACGCATCGGACTTCTCAACACATAAAATGTAGGATTTTACACACTGCTCACCATAATAGGGATTACCCATTGATTCTCTGCTTTAATAAGCGTTCACGCCTAACGAGCGCTTCCATGAATTCTAAGAATCTAGTTCTACATTTCGTATCATGAATACGCTCTTGCGCTGTCAGCCATCCTTATGGATGAAGGAGCTACAGACGTAACGATCTCAACCAAAAAGCACAAATCGCCATGTTCTCACTGTCTTAAATAGTACTGCTGCATAGGGCTGAAACCAACACCTAGTCTTGCTCCCTAACCAATATGAACCAAACCATCTATCTCTGGATCCGGGCTCGCCTCCACTCATTCCTCGTTCTGGACTGTTGCCTTCGCAGGGGCTCCGGGGCAAAGGGCATCGTTCTCGGCTCCATGCCATACTAAGACCTTTTCTGCATCCCTGATATCGTTCATGCGCACAGTCCTATCCCTTGTAGCAAATGCGGAAGATGGGCATCAAATCAAAGAACCAGGAACAACTCTTGGTCTGGCGGGGAAACCTTATCTGCCAGCGTCAACTTCCGCTTTTGAGGATCAGGTCAAAAGAAATTCCGTCAATAGGCTAGCAAGCGCATACCAGCACGTAAATAGGAAACAAGCTGCTCTCCCGTATTACTTTCCTCGGCTAAGGTGCATTCCTTCCATTCGAAGCGAGGGACCTAGCGCTAGAGACCACCACATGATATCATATATATATAGTGCACTGCCTCAAAGCAAAGCAATGAAATTGGAATAAATGCAAAGAACCCTAGCAGCCCTATTATCATCCCTATGTGAGCTCCCTAGCTAGAAACCCCATGCTTGCTTGAAGCTATATTTCGCTTAGTGAATTGAAAGCTTTCCTTGCTTCTGGTTGATGACAGCTACATCCTTAGCTGGTTTGACTTGCTAGCTTCTTACTTTCTTACTTCTGATGAGCCATACGTTCTTGTCTTCCTGGTAGTCATAAGTCAGATATCCAGTTTGCTTTAAATCATTCCATCTCGAGGGCAATCTTGTTGGCAGAGAAAGAGGGGTTTAGCACGAGTATCGAAGGAGAGCAGAGTACAATCTTTCTTTGCATGGCGGCGTAGGTTGAGTTCATGTTTTTATTGATTATCCCTATTTTATGGGAGTAGGCGAATCCCTTTGCTCGTATATAGCACTTAGAATCGTTTCTTTTCCCCACCATAAACAGAGTTGATCTACCATCTATACCCTCTCTACCACCAGTCCTACCTGACAGACGGTTTATTCCCACTTTCCTCCTAATACTTACCTGCCTCCTTACCCGTACTCTTCGGGTGGTTTTGACTTAGAATAATAATAGAAATAGTCCTAACCTTGCTTCTTTCTATACGGGTAGCTAAAGCGAAACGGCTTTCTTCCTTCTTTATTAAATGAAATAATGCTTTTGAAATTGTAAAGTTATTCGGCTTCTTTCTCCCGACAGCGGATCCCGCTTTTAATCCGACTAATCGAATAAGGGATCTACCCTTTCTCTCTTCTACTAATATAAGATAAGCGCTTCCCCTTCAAAAATCAAGTTGTCAAATTTTCCCTTTTAATAATAAGATAAGGAAACCCGCGTAAAGTAAATAGTACCCCGTGACCAATATGACCTTTCATCTTTCCAAGGTGCCGGCCCTCTTGATTATCCGAATCAGAAAGATATGGAAATAGCTCAGCTCAAGAGGCGACGTAATAAAGTTCTGATCTTTTGCACAGCTCTATTTAGATCCTGCCGGAGCAGCAACTGAAAGAGTGTTGACCGGGTATGCCTGAAAACCTGAAACAACGGATTCATGAACAAGAGAGTTGAGACCCATAACCCATTTGAACCAGAGCTGAACCATTGAATTACCCAAGAGTGATTTCACTCCATCAGACCTCGAGTCACTGGCTGCCTTTAGAGCAGACTAAGAAGAAGGTACGGAAGGAAGTTCAGGTGAAGCAGGCTTGCTTTAAGGGCTAGGCTTTCTCTCTTCTTTGGCTTGACAATATGACAGAGATGATGCCTTTCGCCTTTGATTAAGACTTTTCCGCATTTCATCTCAAAGAGGATCTAAGCTAACTAAGCTAAACAGTGCTTTTCTCTTCCTAAACCCAAAGAGTAAGAGTAAAGCATTCCAATTTCAGGGCTTAGGCCCCTTCCTAATCTAATGCCATGCCCCACCAATGCCGAATACAAGACCTGGTTCACGCTTGAAAGCCAGAGCTAGATTTGGTTACCTCCTTCCTAAAAGAAAAAAGGTTAGTAAAATTAGCCTTAGAGAGATATCGGTTGTTTAACCAACATTGAAAGTCTACTGACACCCTAGAGAACTCTCGGTGCCCAGCCCAAAGGGCTTCCCCGCCTATGTCAGCTCGACCTGTAATTCACTTGTTGGCTCAGCCAGATGAGAATTAGGATCATCAGAACACCACAGCGCATTCTGAAAGATTCTCTTGACAAGCTTGACTTGCAAGCGGAGAATGACGAGTTTCACCCGGCCTGCCTTTGTGATTTTATGCTTTGAAAACTATCTGCTGGGACTTTCTAGAGTAGGGTGAATTGCCTTCCAATAGGTTAGTCTTAGATAGTGCTTTTTGTTGTGAAAGAAAGCACTTTGCTTTCATTCTTGATAGCTAGACTAGATCAAAGAGTACTGCTTGCTTAGCTCAATCCCTTATAGTGTTAATACCAGAGCATGGGAAGGAAAGCAATTCTAACTAAACAGAAGGTCCTAACCCCTTTTGCCAATCTAGTAAATTGGACCCTTCTTTACTCCCTTTTCATTTAATAAGCTAAGAATCCTTTAAGTATGGATTTCCGTAGGATGAAGAAAGTCACATTAACCAGAATATACCTTGCTATAGGCACGGCAGAGCCAGCTAACTCGGAGTTGCTACTAGACAGAAGAGCGCTTCGCTACTCCTTTAGAGGATCTATACACCTATAAGTAGACTAGGGGAACTCACTACTCCAGCTAAGGGAAAGGAAGAGAGAACGTAGTCACACGAGTAAACGAGTTGTATAAAGAGGCATTTTTTGACTCTGGAGAGGACCACATATTAAATATCCTAGCTCTTCAAGGCCTTACTGCGAAAGAAGCCGCGAGGTTGGTTGTTCTAGTTAAGAAGAGTCCCTCCTTGCTCACTCGTTTCTAACCCATAGTAAAAGGAGGATTCACGCAACCTTTCTTCATTTGAAACAATAGATTCAGCCCAAAGGTAAATATTGGAATGTTGTTGTGTCGCTCTTTCCTCCGTATCCGCGGACAATGCACCATTTGTTCTCCTCTCTATAAATATCTCGCTAAGTAAGAGTGCTAGCTGTGGATATTCATTTTCTAATAAGAGTAGTGGTCGTGCTAACTCTAGACTAAAGCCTAGGTCTGCGAAAGGATTGAATTCCCCTCTATATCTCTGCCGGAGCTCACTCTAGTGAAGTTGCATTTCTCCCATCTCATATTAATAAGAAGAAATTAGCGCGAAGTCCTCACTTCTGTCTCCCTGCCGCGTAACTAAATAAATATCTAAATGCGTGTATCTGTCTCTAAGACTAATAAGAAAAAGAGCTTCCCCTACTAGTCTCGTTTCAAATCCTGGTAAGCAAAACAGGAGTTTTTAGGTGCTGACGTATCTTACTATCATAGCAGCACAAAAATGCGAAACTCTTGTTTTCTGTAAAGCAATATTGTAGTTGATTTTCCACCTATCTTTATTTACTGGAGATCGTGCTTGTTCGACTACACGACTCCGCATTTAATGCATTCAATCAATAACCTGAGATCTCGCTTTCCTTCTTCTTTATAACCGAGAGATAGGCTAGTGAAACCAAGCAACCCTTATTTTCTTAATCAATTACTGATAACAGGAGTCGGCTTCTCGTGGAGGTGTCTCTTCCAGGTTTCTCTTCACCGGTCCTATACGCATCGATCAGATAGGGGCTGCCTACCGTGCTGATATCCCGAAAGAAGAGAACCTTACAGCGGTATCTATCTTCCAATCAGTTAACAAGTCGGACACGTTACGCGTATTACCGACCTTGGATGTGAGCTGCCACCTCAATCTCTCTAGTGGAATCCTTACTAAGAAACTAAATAGAAATAGCGGCGGCCTTTCCTCTCTTAAGGTATTATTAAATATTATAAGATGTGAGTTCCTGGTGAACCTTACACCAGCGGAGAGACTTCTCTTTTGCTATTTAATGCACTAGCGGAGACTACGAGCTGGAGGGATAAAAGAAAGCTGGAACCATTCAAAATCAAAGAAAGAAGATCATACTTGAATTGGTCATTCAACCCATAAACATAAAAATGATAGTCAAAACCAGCTAGCTCCACATCGAGGTTTTATCCTGCTACTTAAACTCCAATCGAGTCAGCTAGTTTTTCGACTGTATCTGGAAGAGATGCTGATGGCCCCTACCCCTGCCTTTGATGCTTTCTCTCGATCAAGAAGGTCAAAA